ATGAATTAGGTCGGGGTGGCTGGTGGTTTCGGGATCCCGTAGAAAATGCTTCTTTTATGCCTCGGGTATTAGCCACAGCTCGTATTCATTCAGTAATTATACCCCTTCTTCATTCTTGGACCTCGTTTCTTAATATTGTGACTCTTCCATGCTGTGTCTCAGGAACCTTTTCAATACGGTCCGGATTGCTAGCTCCCGTTCATAGTTTTGCTACAGATGATACACGAGGAATCTTTTTATGGCGGTTCTTCCTTCTAATGACCGGCATATCTATGATTCTTTTCTCCCAGATGAAGCAGCAGGCATCGGTCCGTAGAACCTATAAAAAAGAGATGGTTGTGGCGCGAAGTACTCTTGTGCACCTACGTCACTCGGCTCGCGCGCAACCCCGCCCCGTTATGTTATGGAAGAATTGAACTTCTTGCTGGGCTGGGTATTCAGAGCCAGCAATTGGCTGCTGGATTTCGACCCGAAACTAGAAAAAGATCGCTTCGGGGGTCACTATGGCGTGGCTGAATGTAGAGCAGTCCGCCCCTAAAGCGTTTGATCAGTATATTTTTTAGAACTTCGGAAGATGGTCAAGGTAGCTTGCTTCCAAGCCACTGCACTAGATGCGCATGTAGTCATAGTAGTCGGCTCAGAATGCCTCTGTTCTATACTCAAATCCCCCTTCGAATGAATGGGGAATTACGTCGATCTTTGATCTGCAGAATAAGGCCTACGAGCTCTCTGTTTTAGTTTTATGGCAGAGAAAGATAGCTCCTGCCTCCTGAGGTCCTTACAGGGACTGGTCAAAAACTTATTTTTTTATTGAATTTACGCGGGGGAAGAAAGAACTAACTTCGCTTCTGGCTTTCCTGATCTCCAGCTAAAGAAGAAAGAGAGATGGGTTCGTTCATCAATTCAAAAACGCTTGTTTCGTACCTTTAAAAGCAAATTTGCTGCTCGAAGAATAGAAATCTGGCGCTCACTAATGGGCTTAGAGTTGTATCAGTTGGCTATTGGTATATAATAACTTCTTTTGCAATTGGTTCTCTTTCTTTTCCAGAATCAAAAAAGTCCTTTGGTCGCGATCAAAAATCAAAGGCAGAATAACGAGCTGAGAAAGGGGGCAAAGCGGAAGGAAGAGAGGCTAAGCACTAGGCGTTCCGATCGATGCTTAGTTCACTCCCAAGAAAGAAAAAAGCGTTTACCATTGGCCCTATAATCATAAGAAAAGCCGTACTCCTCCCATACTCTGGTGAATAATTTAATTGCCTCAGTCCGATCAACTTATATTATTAGTCAGTAGCTTGCTTGAGATTTGGAATTAGAGGGGACAATAGCAAGTGACGGTTTCATTCCTTATGACTTCTTACTACTAACTAGGGCTAGGGTTTAGTTTCTGATAAAACTGAAATCCTACGATGAACTAAACGAGACTTATGGAGGGACTAGCTTTGCTTGCTCCCCTGTGATAGTCTAATTGGGAACTGATCCCTCGATAAGTGATAGATAAGAATCTGGTTACGAAACCCCTGTGATGAAGGAAAGCTAACTAGCAAACTCTGCTTCTCCGTCCTGGAATCCAATGCAACCTTCGACCGACCTCTCCAGGTGACCCGACAAGGTAAGCAAGTGAACCCCCCTAATCCCTCTCCTTCGGACCCTCTATTCCACTCCCTTCTGAGCCCACATCTCCATGTCCTATCGATGCTGATCTCTCCCCTAGCTCGCCATATATTGCATCTCCAACTACAGGTAAGAAGCTCCATCCGAGGGAAGATAAGCCATCTACGAGACCATTCCTGCGAATGAACAGAGCACTTTCGAAACCTCTTATCGAGACCCCATCTCCTGCTAATTATTCATCTGGTGGCGAAGGGCGACTCCACCTGCTAAGCAGGCCAAGCTTTCTATTCCCTTCCAGCAAGCAGCTGATAGCCATCAGTCACGGCTCCATAAGGCAATAAATTGGGTCAATAGCCACCATCAAAAGAAAGAAGGAAAGGAAGCTGCCTAAGCCCTTCACTAAGACCTGGCGAACTACCACCCTCCCTCTCTTGATATCGAATCCAGTGGAAGCGCCACCCTCTTCTTATCTTTCTTCGTCTCCTGGCCCTGAATAGAAGCTCCAAAGTCCAAGCTCTCCTGCTCCTGTTTCTGGATTCCTCTGCTCTTGATGAATGGAATGACCCCAACTGCTGCTATCGATGAAGTTCTTTCTGTCCCTCGATCCGACCTTTTTAGGTATAAGAATAAGAACAGTGAGCCATCTCCTGCAATCTATGAACCTGGACCCGAACCATCTTATCTAATACCTTCGAACGAAGACCTTGGAAACCCATCCTTTCACCTCTAACGATAAGGGGGGCGGGATAGCTGGTTGTCTTCCCGGGCAAGCGAGTAAGTAGGAAGCTCTTTTTCAAATGGCAAGTAGGCAGGCCGTGAGCTAGCCAATAAGTGTAAGATGTATTGATAGTTCAGTGAAGCCAATGAGTATGGCAATCCGGTTCCAGCTGCTTGCTGGATAGCCGAAGACAGATTGACTTTGGGCTGAACTTGAAATTCGGTCGAGGCGGCAAGGCCATTCTTGGACGTACGTTGAATATCCACTTTGCTGACTTGTCTTGTACTAGTACCCATTCTCCCCTGGAGAGGTCCAGGAGGGACCTCATCATGCCCCATCTTTCCCTTGCCTTTATTCAATATTAAATTTCTAAGCCAGATTGCATGACAAGCACACGATGCAACATACTCAGCTTCGTAGAAAGCGTCACAATCGGTTCTTTCTTGGAACTCCATGTAAAAGCAGTATTTACAAGATAGAAAAGAAAGCCAGTAGTACTTTTTCTATCATCCAAGTCTCCAGCCCAATCACTATCAAAATAACCCAAAAGTCATAACTTCTACGAAGCTGAATAGAATAACCCTCAAGTGTGTCACCCGGCCTCACATGCGCATCTCTTGATCACAACCCTTAACGTAACGGTAACGGTCTTTTCTCTCCAAATCCGTATATTTCCCCGTCCGGGCAACTTTCTTCTTGTATCTCTTGTTTAAATGCTTGAGAGAGCCTTTTTCAAGGAAAAGCTAGTAGATCCGCCTTAGATTCTTTTTTCGCCTCTTTTCTTTCGGGTACGGGTAGTAAGTGAATGAAAGAACGACAATCATAGTCTCAATTCCTCTGACGCGATGTCAGCGGCAGTCTGACTTTTTAGGAACTGATAGCGCTAACTTCCTGTCGGGATCAATCTCGGATTCTGCTTCTAAAGCTGTCTTGATAAGGGCTTCTCTCTAAGTTGATTGGTGAACCTAAAAGTGGCCTTGGTAGGCTTTTCTTTAAATGAAGTGGTTTTTGCCACGATAGAGGAAAAAGGAATGAATGGAGAGGTAGCAGCAGCTGGATCGAATCATATAAGATGGTCTTCCCATCACTCTTTCCTCGTCAGCGAGGGTCGAGTATTGATATACAATAAAAAGCCCGGGCTGGCACCCTGCTTTGCTAGTGAGGAAGCGTATCAATAAAGATACCCAGCGTCTTTACTATAAGTTACTCGGATTAGCTCTTGGCTTGGGATTCTTATTGCATGCAGGGCTGACTTTCTTTCTTGTGCCCGCGAGACCCGAGCGCCATTCCCATCTTTTAAGAGGGCAAGGCCACCCGCTACTTCAGTTCTTGACCCAGAAAGAAAGGGACATTAAGCGAGGAGCTACGGTGTCAGGATCCATAGGATTTATCTAGTATAAAGGGTCTGCTGGCTAGAAGCACAGCACAATAGGATCCGTCTCGTTCCCTCGTTCCCCAGGTGCTAGCACCGAAGATGGGCTATTGGTTGCCTTCACTACCAATGTCATGCTCCGATCCAGCCTTTGCCGCTGGAACAAGGAGAAGCCGGGGAAGGTGAGATTGATAGTACTGAAGATGCTTTCCTCTTGTCCCTAACTGTGAATCTATTGGGAAAAATTCTTTTGGTCGGGATTTTTTCACGTTTTATCGGGGACTCCATTTTCCGGACCACAGCTAGTTTGAACGAAAACCCGGGAATTTTTGAAGCAAGTTTGAGTTTTCTCATTTTTGCTTTTTTTTCGGAAAGAAAAAAGAATTGTCGGACCTCCCTTCCCTAAAACGGGCTGATGAGCTTTTTCACCTATATACAACGTGAAAGTTTGCCAGCCCTCACATGAGTTAAATTAGGCTGAGTCACTTTTCCAGCTATACGAAAGGCCAAAGTGAAAGTTTTGAAATAGTCCCGGTTACTCACTTTTTTATTATATGAGAGTCAGCGGTTGGTCCTGCACCAAGCCTTTAATGCTGAATTGGTTCTATCTTTTTCCTTTTGATTAGGTGAGTTATAGTTATGTCAAAGGTCCATGAAGGCCATTGGAAGCCTATCAAGCTGTCTAGAGTAGGTCCTGAAATTGACCATTTCTTTATGATTTCATCTTTTGTACCCTGTAGTGAGAATGAGGCTCAAGTTAGCGTTAGCCTTTAAGGAATGACATGAAGAAGTGAGAATTCTCTTTTAATTTAAGGAAGGGATGTTCGCTCTGGAATTGCTCTTCCGGTAACTGGTAGTCAGCACCTTCGGTCCGGGTTACAACCTGACCTCACTTACTAAATGGAATAACCAGAGGGACATTCCTACTTCCAGAAGGAGGGGCTTGAATAGTAAGAGCAAGACAGCCTGACTTAAATGCCAGTACTCCCGCTCCGTGGGGTATGATATGAAAGGGGTAAGCTGCTAGAATCTCTTGCCAGTAAAAGAAGAAGGTTTTCGAGGATTACAAAAAGCCTACTTGTAGGCAGGACTTTCAGTTACAATGTCTAGGTTGGGAAAGCCTTTCTAAAGCCAATCGATTATCGGATTTCACCAACCCAACTACCACTACCAGGGTATTCCTAGATCCGCTCTCAGATCGCATTCCAGTCTTCAATCAAACGGAATGAAAGCAGGAGATTGATTAGCTATAGTAGCTGCAAACAAATCTCGTGACGGTGATCAAACAGCATTAGCTACGTCTCGTCTCTTGACGAGTCCTTACCCCCAGATCGAAACGTTACGATTCACTCCGGTGCTGCTTGCTGGTGGAGGTTGGGATCAACTATGAATAAGAAGTCGAAGAAGTAAAGACTCCCTAGATCCGCCTCTTACTTACCTACCTTCCCTGACTAGCTAGTTTGGTTGGTATCTATGGATACCTCCTTTTCGGCTCATACATAAAGGCCATCCTTGAGTTCGCTGCTAAACGAAGACGGGAAGGGATAGCTGAGGGGGGCAAAAAGATCGATTCGGTTTGGACGCTCATCTCGGACAGCTGGTAAGGCTGACAGAGACCGTTTCATAGTCAGAAAATTGGGAACTACGATCACGAGGTTGAGAGAATTCAAGGGATTCGCCTCTCAGGTCCGTGGTCTAGCGATCCAGAGGGGAAGTGGTATCCGAAGCCAGGTAGACCCGTTCCGCGTGGTGTGTTCATTCCAAAAGAACTATGGAGTTCAGGGTTCCACCTGACCTGACATCAACTCGTATAGGCATAGGGATGAATTGAATAGAGAATCGGGTCAAGGAACTCACTTTTTTCGCTTACCCTTCATAGAATGGCTCTATTTATATAGCTTACGCTTACGAAATGAAGCCCGCCAGTAAAAGAAATGGGGGAAGCTTGGATTCTGAAAATGGAGCTGGTTGTTTTCCATGAGATGGCGCTGTGTTAGGGTTACCTGTGGGAACGACAGAGAGGGGGGAAGAAGATGTTGTTGATGAGCTGGACTTGACCAGGCTTACTGAGGAACCCACCCTCGCATCCACGTGATGTTCCTTGGATACCAAGGCCAAAGCCAAACGATTGGACTGCTTTTCTGGGCCTGGACCTACTTTAGAGAGGTCTTTCGGCTTGGACATGACGTTTGCTTGATATTGGGCGGAGTGGGCTTTGTTTGCTGCTTTGCAGAGACTAGGCTAGGCCACGTGAATTGACCTCACCCATCACATCATCTTGGGAAGCTCCTCCCTCCTCAACAAGCTCCACCTCCAGAATATCTAGAACCGGTTGGGATTGGACTAGATTGGTTCACTCAATATCCTATATAAAGGAGAAAGGCCCAAATCATATATAATGATATAATTGAAATTAAAGTTATGGACTCATTTTATAGATATGTTTATGTCTTATCAAGAAGCCCAAAAACTCTTGGATCTCTATACTTTAGAAGAGTTGAGGAATTTCCTGGAGCTCTTTCTTTCCATTTCTTTTCTGGTGTAAAACCCTCCCTATCAATACTTCCTTGCTATCCATTGACAAGAGTTGTAGGGACAAAAATGAGTAATCGAACCCCTTAGACCCTTTTGCATACTTCGATCTACAAGGCTTTAATCGATGCTTTTGTCAAGGCGGCTCCTCATATGAAATCATGAAAAATAGAAATAGCCCATAAAATGACAGCCATCAAAAGGCCTAAGTCCATATTCTAGCCTCGGTCTGTCCAAATTCAGCGGTCTCTACCCAAGTAGCTCTGGCCCATGATCCAAGGGACCTGCAACCAGTTAATCATTCTTTCTTTATTTTCCAACCAATCCCTTTGATTCCGTTTCTGCAGCAGTATATAATCTCGGTCCCTTACCTTGATGCCTACAGCTCAATTTGTTTTCCAGTGATGGCAATAATCCGCGAAATACTGTTTTTTCTTCTTCTTGGGTTGTTTCTGAATGGCATCATAGCTACACGAGGGAAAGCGATGCTGCCCACTCTCCCGGGGGCCGCTTTCTTCCCCTCAAAAATGCCAGTTCCACCATCAGGGCCCAGCAAGCAGCATAATTCTGTTCCGAGGCTGCGTTTCATTCCAGCAACAGTAGTATATGGTTCGAAGCGCCTTGTTCCATCCGGCGCGAATCCCCTCCATCACTAGTATAGTGGAGGTGTTATTTGTATTGCAATAATGAATAAATGTACGAACACAAATAATGAGCAGACCAGCCCACTTTTATATGTGGGTTCATTTCATAATTTCTTTTTGTTTTGAATAAAGAAGCGCGCGTGTAACGCAGGTGTTTTTCTCGGTTGATGGATGGGATAAATGCCTATATCGCTTTATAATGTTATTGTTATGTTGATGCTATATTAAAGAATATAATCTAAAAAAGTTGCTTAAAGTCCCATTCTTTATAATTATAATTGTCTTTCTCGTCCTAAATTAAATAAAGTACGAACTTCAAGTCTTAATTGTTTACTCAACAGGAAGCGTCACAGCCTAGGTTTGGGCCACACCGAAGCATTCTATGTGTGTGCAGTAATAGTTTTCGAAATTTCCGAGGTAGGTTCTTTTTTAATCTAGAGCGATTTGCCTGCTTCTTTCTAGGCTATGGTTTACCTGTATCATGCAAATGTCCAACACTTAGGTGCTTTCTAAGATCCAGCTCAACTAAAGCATGTGCGGAATATCCCTTTCCCGGGCGGGAAAGCCTTTCTTTTGTTCCATTCCAGGAGAAGAATGCCATGCCACTCAACCAGAGGCAGAGAAGCGGAATGGCAAGAAGCAGAGAAAAAGACAATGAAAAACAGAAGGATTCGAAGGATCTCCCTTAGCCCTTCAAGAAAGCTGGCACACACGGAAAGAGACAAGGATTGAACATTAGTACTGGATTCTTGATCCCCTGATCTTGATATATGAATAGGACGGACGAAGTCAAAGACGAAGAGAGATCATAACAGGCACAAAAGGCCAATTAACAAAGCGAGAGTAGGGATCTCTTCTCTTCAGACGGGGAGGGCTCTTCCAGCACTCTTTCCAGCTAGAAGAAAGCAACCAACAAAGCCAGACAGCAATCAAGAGAGTGGGGCAGTCTCATCCCATGAAAGGTAAGGAAGGACTGCAGCTTTCCCGAGTGGAAGAGGTTCAATTCAATAGTTCCGACTCTGACTTTGAAGTGAAGCCCGGCCGGGTGAAGAAGCCTCAGCCCGAGCTTTGACTATGACTACGAGCAGTTGGGATCACATTCGAGGAGTAAAGTCAGAATGTAAGAAAGTAATGCAGTCAAGCAGGATTCGGAACAGGCAAGGTTCGAAGCGACTCAAAGGATTGGCAATGTAGCTCAGTCTTGTCTTGGAGTTGCACTGTGAAACTGAATCTCCATCTGGTATGGAAAGGAGGCATTCAAATGAAGAAGTAGCAAGGAGAGCTTCTGAAAATATAGGGTTCGGTGGGGAACATCTTTCGTCTCTTCACCGGTAATGCAGTCAAGCAGTTACGGTAGTGGAAATTTTCCCTATCCAGGCCGACAACAGGCTCGCTACCGAGACGAAATGCCACTCTTGGCAAAACGGCCCTCCCGCTAGGTAAAGGAATTGACTTGCTAACAGCCAAACAAGGGATTCGACTCTTAGAATATGTAACTTTCCTAGACTAGTTCCAGGGCAAGAAGGTAAGCTCCTTGCTAGGATGCTAAAGAGAATGCTGCTGCTGCTTTATGGAATTGATTAAAGCTTAACTCCTATTTGCACTCCTACTCCTAAGCCAAGAAGGCAGTGAGCAAGGGGCCTAGCCATAAAGCCGTCAGTTGGAGATAGCGTGATGCGCCCAGTACTTGTTATAAGGGTAAGGGGAGGCTGTTGGCGAGTGGAATAGAAAGAGTTCGTTGCATCAACAAAGTGGAGTAGTAAAGAGGAAAGAGCTGCGTATAGAGCTCCGGATTCTTTAGCAACTAGGAGAGCGACGGAGCTTCTTTTTGAAAGAAAAGGCTAAATCCCATTCTTCATTCAACCCCAAACTTCCTTACCTGCCTTAGTTCGATGGAATGCAACTAGATGAAATTCCCTCCTGGACTAAATAGCTGGGGGCTTATATGGCTTGATTGAGGTTGGCCGGAGCTAAGGGATCTGGCTCTATTGAACCAAAGCCAAAGGTAAATCAGAGCTCTTTCTCTTTTATATAGTAGAGAGACTCCCCCCTCAGTAACCAAATGATAGAGCTAGGAGAGCGGACGATTCTTTTTCTTTCTAACCGCAGCTTGGCTTTCCTCCATCCCGGGCTTAAGAATGCCTTGAAAGCCAGAAACTATCTAACCATACCAGTCGTTCACCCAATAAAAACTTGCCCCCGCACTCCCACTACCAATGAGAGGACTGAAAGCGGCCTACTTGAGAAAGAGAAGAGTTTGTGAAGCTGACCTCCACACAAATAGACTCAGATGGTATTCCCTTTGTTGAGTGGGAGGAGGAGAGTCTGCTGCTAGCAAACAGCAGATACAGATTTTCTTTGATATCACGATTCGGTGATAGGAGGCCTACTCTCCTTGAGATTAGAGAGTGGTGCTCCAAGGCATGGAGCTTGACTGGTAAGATCTCTCTTTCTGCTCTAAAAAAAGGTTTGATTTGGATTCATTTTGAATGTGAAGAGAACAAAGTTTTGGAGAAGGGACAATATTGGGTATGGAAGACCGCGATGTTCTTGCATCGATGGTGCCCGGGGCTTGACTTGGACGAGTTGCTCCTATCGGCATGGGTGGTTGGGTACGAAATGAGTGGGGTAGAGGAAATTTTTTTTAGCAGTAAAAAGCATACGAAGAATGTTATAATGGAGAGTGCGGAAGATGGTCTATGGGAAACTCCAAGAAAAAAAGAGAGAGTAATAAGCAGGAGTCGATTCGATCTACTATGCCTTTCACTCGGTCTTTCTCGCCTTGGCTTTAAGCTTGAATTAAAGAAATGGATTATTGGGTCTGGGATCGATTTGATTGGAAAGTTCCTTGCCTCTTGTGCCGTGCGTGAGCTGTGCCTGCTTTTCCCTCAAAAAGCATTGAACCGCCTTTCCTCCAGTGAATCAATAGGCTAAACAACCGATCTTGCGACATCGATTTTTCCGATTTATCCTTTGAAATCAATGTCTCCACTCTCGCAAGGCGAGAGAAGCGTGGTAGCGCCTGTCAGCGCAGCTCTTTTTTTTTGGAACGGTACGAGCAGACCACTTAAGCAGATACCTAGACTTCCATTTTGAACTACCAAGCAAGGTAGTTGTATAGGCGGAATGGAGTATCCGTCATCGTAATCAGAACAAACTGAAGGAAGGAGACAGCACCAGATCAGCTTTCAAGAGAAAGCAAGAACCACTGAAAGAGGCCGTTTCGTAGAATTACGCCAGCCAGCAAAGCAACTCATGCACTTGGAGCGAGCCACCTGGCGATTGAGGGGCAGTCATATGTTTATGTGAATAAATTATCCTCTCATCGATTACCGTAAGAAGACTTTCTCATTTAGAAAGAATGGCGAAAAAGGCCTCCTTGCATTGCCCAACTAGAGCGAAAAGCCTTATTGCGTTGCGGCCCTAAGTAGCTATGGGGTCTTGATGTACTTGGAACGGAGACCGCTTACCTGAGTATGGCGGTTCGGTAGCCGTTCAATGATAGCATGAGATCCTCGCTTCGGTTCCGGGCGTCATAGGGCAATATCCGCTAACTCGAATCAAGGAATGAAAGTTAGCGGATGCTATAATCTATTCCTACGCTAAGGATATACGCTTTGTCTTACTTCTATGTCTGAGTTTAGGTTTTTCTCTTTTTTGGCTGCATGCTCCTGAATTAGTGATTCTTAACCCTCCTAGCCTATGCTCACCAGATTTTGGACTTCTTCAAAGTGTGGTACAGGACACCTTCATCAACAATCTCTGTTCAATTCATCAAGAATGCAGTCCCTGTGAATGCGGGGAACCGCTCAATCGAGCTGCCAGTATTTACAGAGGAACCTCAATTTGATCCTTTAGAAGTCAAAAGGAAAAAGCTAGTTAAAGCGTCAGCTACTTATTTCGCAGCTATTTTGCTTAGTATAGCACTTACAGAATCACTTTCTTATTTAGGTATTTTACCATCTTAGAAGATCTTCTCAAAGCTGTACGATATGTTAATCGGATTCATACCTCATACTATGATGCGGGAGCAGCTCTTGCATTATGTCTTTTCTTCTGCCTCGGGTTTTCTCTTCCTCATGTAGACGCAAAAATCTTGAGTTTCCTTAATAAAAAAGAATGCGTTGGCGTTCTTTCTTTTTTGAAGTGGATCCTCTTTTTCTTTGTTTGTTTAAAGGCTAGCTTTCCCGCTTTGGTTCAGTTACTCTTCTCTTCTATGATGCTCTTACTCCGATCTCGTAACTCATCAAGAAGGTGACGGTTTCACATCCAAATCGAATGCTAAAGGCTAGACGCTCTCCTTATCCCCCCTCCCCGTCAGCCTTAGTCTTATCCAACTCGAAAGAGAGTGAAGTGAGCCGTTGGCTATGCGGCACGAACGATAGAAGAAGAACTGACGGAGGGTTAAAGTCCAAAGGAAAGAGTTTTTTGAAGCCCTCCTACATTCCTCTGTGCTATAGGGCTTACATCTTTGGGAAGACAAGACAGATCATATTCATATAAGGGCCTTACCTACGCTCCAATATCTATATATCCCTTAGCTATTTGAGAGTACACAAGCTTAGCTACTTACTTGTTGATTCGAATAGATCCACTGGGTATAATCAAAGTGTTCTCTACTTACGTGAAGTGATAGAAAGGGTCGACTCTCAATGAACTTCTCAGCCCTACTTTACCATCTTTCTTCTTTACTACACTCTGCTTGGATACTATTGAGACAGAAGCATACCTTTCACTTAGACACAAGGATTCTTAGATATCAACTACATGCCCTCTTATCTCTATATAGCTGCCACCTTCTCTCTTATTAGGGAGTGGCTAAGGTATTTATTGAATCTATTTCCTTTCTCCCCTTTGTTGAGTCTGTCTCGCTAGTCTTCCCAGTTACATGAAAAACAATAGAAGATAGAAAAAGGGAAAGCTACTAACACTCTATCTAAAAGGGAATAATGGTAAAATAAAAAGTCTTGGAGTTGAGGACATGAGTTCTTCTTACCAAGCATCCTTCACCTATAGGGTTTCATTTCCTAGGTAAGTGAGAGATTCCACAGAAAAAGAAGCAATGATACCTCTCTATAAGCTTGTTATCTTTCCTATTCTCTTGACTCAATCAAAAAGCTGCTTCACAGTCATACTACTACTACTCTTTCTACCTTTTCCAAGAACTTCCATAGCATAATAAGGAGACAATTCAGATAGATAAGAATGAAAGGATACAACCCTTTTTCTCATATAGCTTCCAGTACTTTACCAGCGGGATGGCAGTCAAACTTTTACTAAAGAATCCTTCTTTCTAAGACTAGGCTATCCAGTCAGATCCATACGCTTAGCCCTAGAGATTGTCTTATCTAATTTAATAGGCTAATCAGGCTAGTTACACATACTTTTCTAGCCAAGCAAGTTCTCTGATCAAAGGTTAACTTCCATTGCCCCTTTCTGAGTTAGATTACACTTATCCATCTACCTAACTGAGCAAGATAAGCTTGTCCATTCTAATGCAAAGAGCAAGGAACTAGTAGGAGCTAGTGGTAAGAGAGAATGTGCTAGATCTTTAGTGCTATATTTGTAGTTACCTCTTTTCCTCTATATCTTGTAGGTGAGAGAGACCTTTGGACTCACTTTTTCTAAACTATTAGAATGACATCCTTGTTCTAGGGACAGGGTAAGGGAATACTAGAGACTTAGAAGTAAAGAGGACCGTGAGAAAGGCTTTTATTCCACTTGGGCCTATTGCGAGATCTAATATGCATAGAACTTTAAAAACTTCAATAGAGAGTAGGTGGGGATATATCCTGTCTTAGAATTGTTAGGGTCCCATTCCAACTAGAAAGTAAAGTATACCCTGGAAAGCTTTTTACACATAGAAGTTTCATTGAGTCTTTCTTATATGCTCAGTCATGTGCTCTGGAAAGGTCTTATCTAGAGTAGAGAGTTCTCTTCCTAGGTTCAGTGCCTTATAGTGGGTTTTCATCAGACTCTTAAGCCTTAACGCTCTGACTACCTGCCTTTCTTTCTAGCTCTATAGGGAGGAGAGAATCTAAACAGCTGTACTGACAAGAGAGCACTATCCAAGGTTGGGTTCCACTTACTTGCTTAGCCTTTTCAAAGTGAGTAGGGAAAGAGAAAGTGCTTCAATTCAAAGATGTCTCACAACTCACAAGATCTGTTGGGAACAGCTTGAGGCCATTTGAGCGAAAGATTGAGCATTGGATCAAGAGAGTGCATTAGCCGGCTAAGTCGAAGCGTATCAATCCCAAGGTCGGCCTACAGATATCACTTTTAGGTCTTCTTCTTTCCAGCGGAGGGAGCAAGGCCATTCTGAGGCTCAACCCCTTAAAGCTTAAAGAAAGTACTGCTACACGCAATAAGCCAATCTATCTACATGATTCTCACATCTTGATCTTTCCACATTCGTATCATTGGGTAAAGCTTTTTTCTGCACTATTGCCAGTTACTTCAGCGCCTCTCTTTCTAGACCAGAAGGAATTGAGTCGATCGATGATTTACTCTTTTGCCGGTAGTCCTTCGTAGTGCTTCTCAACCTATATCCTGATCTATGGGACCCTCTTTGTATTTGTATGTACGCCTATAAGAGAGGTTTCTATGGTGATTTTCGTTATGTAATCGATGTCTGCAGTCTCGCTTTCTGCTCATTCGTAACAGGAGGGTATTTCTTCATTCTTCTCGTATAGAAAGAAAGATGCTACTGTCACTAAGGGAATAGCTCCCCTTCTTGTCTCGCTTAGGTTTTTTTTTTTCTCGATGGGAAAAAATGAGTTTCTGTCCTACCCCCTTCGTGAGACCTAGTTGCTTTCCCCAAGTGAGTTTAGTAGCGGAGCTGAAAATAAGAGCCTTTTCTTGCAGAATCTAATCCATCCATCATAACGAAAAAGACTAGCTTCGGGCTTATCTATCCACGCTACGCTAGAGATGGAATCGACGTTCCCACATAAACTCATGCTTAGACGAACTTCTCGATGCACAGTCGGGGCAGGCTTCTCTGATTGGAACAATCGCTCTATTCCCTTTGCCTTTTATTTTAGGAGTAGGAGCTGCACTGTTTGGCTTTTATGGTTGGGAATACTTCGCAACAGGTCCTACGTAGATGCCCGGCAGCTTCAACAATTCTTTGAAAGGAGGCAGCCTTCTCTTTTAGCATCGAGTTCACTCATCCATGCCCTTGCCTTACCCGACCGATTGGCTTGAAGCTTGATTCTCCTGATGTCAGAAAAGGTGTTCTATCGCATTCTTTTAGATATCCACGTGTGATACCTTCATTTAAGCAGCTTCTCAGCTAAGGGCTTTGGGAGGCCGGAAGGAACAGCAGGGCAGAATAGACTACTATAAAGAGCTTCCACTTCTCTTTTCAAAAGGAGAACTCAATTCAAGGGGTATTCTAATCCTCTGGAAAAGAAGAAAGCAGCACTTTAGCGATTCCAAGTTCTTTACTAACTCAGTGTCGATCTCTAAACGCCTAATCTCACGACTGGTCAAGAAAGCAAAGTTCACTCTCAAGCTAGGATGCGGATCCAATCTAAAAAAAGTTTTAGAGACGTCAAATTGGCCTAAACCCGATTTCCACTCATAGAGAATCGAGAAAAAAGACTAGTTTGAGGAAACAGCGTATTTTTGTCCTTGATAAGGCGAGAAAGTACTTTCACTTCTTCTTTGACTCTCCCTTCTTCTCTTATGATATTAGAGTTAGAAGGACAGATCCTAACCATGGAATGGAGTAGTTCAGAAGGCGTATTCGATTTCAAGAAATTAAATATTTTATTAATAACGTTTGGGAACTAGCCGGTAGATCAACTGACATGGTCTACGATCATAAAACGATAGGAATAAAATCCTTTGCTAGCTTTGACCGATCAAAAGATCATAATCCGCGGCAAGGAAGGCCCACGCTATTCAAAGCAGGCAGAATAAGATTTCGGTAAGAACCTAGTAATTTATCTTTATTTTCCCTCCCCAACTCTACAAAATGAGAGGAAGAAACTCCATAACATAAGGGGGAAAGCTCCACTCCTACTCCACCTAAGTGGAATCCAGTGAAGAAGACTGGAACCTGAAAAGGCATCTTTTTCAACACTTTGATTAGTGTAACTACAAACCGCATTCTAGCAGCCCTAAAAAAAGAATCTCTAGCGAAGCTGTCAACTCAACCTAAAGAAAGCGATCCGCTAGTCTAATCTATTCTCTGCTTTCGAGCAGTGAATTCCGGCCAGTCAACTTAGATGTCACTGGACTGGGCAAAAGCCCTTCAGTCAGTTTAGATACCGCTCCTGCTGCGTAAGATAATGTTGTAGAGGAGTTTGTTGTCCTCAACGTTGACCGATTTCAAGAAGAGTCTAATCTAACGGGTCAAATCAAGTCAGTTTTTCATTGACCTTAGAAGATGATTTCTTTTCCCCGAAATCCAGTACTGTCGAAAAAACAAAATAAAAATCTAAAAATAAAATGGAAAGAAACTAAGATAGAACCACTAACTATAAAGATAAAGGAGGTGACTGTAAAGGTCTCCGACCGAGGCTTTCATAGAAAGGAGCTTCGGTGTCACACTGGTCTGGGCTTGTAGGGGCACCAGAAGCGGGTCTAGAGCCTGCTTCACACCCAAATCTCTTTTTGGACACTCAAATAAATAAAGCGTGCCCAACACCAACGTACAAGACAGATGCCAGGGCAATGAACCATAACCCCATTCAATATGGTTCCGACCTGCCTTGAAGCAGGAAGAAGAGCACCCGGGAAGGAGGACTAAGGATCTAATCTTCCCCAAGAGGGGAGAATAGGAAAGCAAAGGCTAAGGCAGGGGATCGGATTGAGCACTTTCATTCTTCCGGCGGAATCAAAGGCAGACCTCGATGCCCAGAAGAAGGAAATAGATTCTTTATCCGCCTTCCTTAATGAAGACGAGGATTTTTAACTACTCGTATCAGCTCAACCAGTTGGAATATCCCTTGATCTCGTATCCGTTGGTCAAGATTAGGAAAGTTTTCAATAACCCAGTGCTAGTGCAATTGAATCAGCTCTTGTCTTTCTTATCTCAGATGCGCCTGGTCTTATCTTTTTCTCCTTTCGCCTAGGACTAATTCCACTTCTTCTTTTTGATCTCGTTCGTCTTCTGTTCGTTCTTAGTTCCTCGACTTTTTGGTGCAATAAACCTAACCAACCTACCTCTTAAGTTAAGAGGAAGTTGCTAGACTGACTTACTAAGGCTTTCAGTAAAGCTAGTTGCTAAGAGTACTACTTTGCTAGGCAGCACACTCCTACATTAGCGAACTCTCTCTGGGCCCTCTCTCTTGCATTTCTGAAAAAATAGGCTGCCTTAAGAAAAGTTAGAGGATTTCTCCTTCATGCCCTTGCTCGCCCAACGCTAAAGCCCTTCCTTCCGTTCCTGATGAAACTACTCATCCTTAGAGATGCTCCACAGATGTGGAATAACATATTCTTTAATCGACGGTAATTCCGCAAAGAGAGGAGCTTAACGCCCTATTTCAATTAACTTAGCGAGGTATGAAGTAAAATTAACTTACTTATGTATGGGGGTCAATATTCAAAAAAAATAGAAGGAATAGCATTATGTAATCAATAAGGAGGAAGGCGGATAGGGCGCACGCTCAAACGAGGTATGCGGAGAAACTGCCGACTTGGGTAGTAACTGCACTCATTGGATGCAGAGTAAGCGCGCGAAAGCATTGATTGAATGGCTTGGTCGATCAAAGATAAATCTATCTCACCTTTATTCTTCTTCAACATCGCCGAGCCGAGCGGAGCTTTATTTAGGGATGGGGAATAGTACTTGTGGTGCTTGCAACGTCAAAAAGTTTGATTCCTGTTCGAGGTACCGGATTTGCTGCTTTCAGGAATTACCTGGTGCTTGATTCTAGGGTTGGAAGAACTAGGCTTAGAGCCGATAGAAGTAGTTGAACTTTCCCTGGCTGTTCTATCATGAGTTTCATCCTTTTAGTTTCACTTTTAGCCATGTTGTTAGAGGCAACCGCAAGGCACTAGTCTTCTGTCTTTGGTCCTATGGTGGGGAGAGAGAGCGGAGTGGGCGGGCTTATCTCCACGGGTGCCCTTATGTCACTGAGTAATGAAAGCCGTCTATGTCTGCGCCGCCGGGATGAATGGACTACTTCAAAGCATCCCTGGAAGTTAGGCCAGCCAGGATCCTCTCCAGCTAGTCTTTAACTCCAAGGAATGCGGATACTATTAAAGAAAAAGACTCTTCATTTATTTATGGAAACGGACAAAGCTCTTTCTTTTCTTAGCTGTATATCTAGCGTCAGCATTCTAACTGGAATTTCGCACCAGTCGTCAAATTTAGATTCTGTCTTAGGGGTTCTGGCAAGTTTGACGAAGACAAGCAAAAAAGATTCCCGGACCTTCACGGACATCGAGGCAGAGTGCAGCCTCAGTTATGTTATTGGTCGTAGGAAACCCCAGCTTAGATGCCTTCGGGATCCTTCTGGTGACAAAAACACGATCCCAATGCCATTATCCTTTCTCGACCCAGCCTAAGGTAAGGCACTTCTTTTAAGCTCTCCTACGCTTTTATAAGGTCTTGGGGGCAATGAGGGTCCAGCGGAACTGCTGATATCTCTGATCAAAAAGACTGTTTGTTACCTATTTACATTTTCGTCCTTATTCTCGTACTTCCTAGAGTGGAAGGTATGAGTTCGACACCCGCTTAGCCACAAGGTAAGCTCCAACACATGTTTCGTTAGACCGTCAGCGATTTATAATATAGAACTTGAATGTCCGCCAGTTCCAAGAGTGCAGTCTACGTAAATACCGTAACTTTTTACATTGAGGTGCTCTAAAGCCTCACTTATCATCACTGGTATATGTCTTATAGCAATTCCATCCATTGAAGCAATTAAACTGCCTTCCTAAAATTTGTGGAATCACCCGCAAAGTATAAATTCACTAACCAATTTACTCAAGATTGAGGTTGTCTCGTGAGAAACTCCTACTTTATTCTACTTGCTCGACCTTGGAAATTGAATTTGGCTGAATAAGGATTTACAACCTTTAGGTCTTCTCCTGTATAGTGAGTCTAGTGCTTCCATCAAAGGAAAGACTCGGCTCTCACTTTGTTAACATAAGGCATCTATAGGACCTGTTTTCGTATGATGAGTATCAGTTCTGGGAAGGGGAGGTGCTACGCGCCTTCAATGAAATATTATCCACTGGTACATTCATTCAGACTAGGCTAGGGGCCTTCTCTTTATACACAGCACTAAGAGAAAAGAGACTAGAAAGATATAACTATAACCGGTTTGATCAAAAGCATTTTATTGAACTGGATTGCAAGAACTTAATATATCCTACCTTACCCCCAAAAGAGACGGGATTATGCCTTACAACCTTCACACTCGCTTAATAAATAAAGCAGGATACTAAATCGAAGATTCCACATCCCCTTTTTTGTGCAGCTATGAAGCATGGAGATGTCCTTTCTTTCTCTACACCTGTAATTCAAACTATTGCGAGCAGGATGCCAACTCATGTTCCTTCCACTAAACTAATATATAGTTAGTTGGTTTTATAAAGACTCAATAATGTTTTTTGAAAGACTCTTCCATATAAAAATTTCCCTAGTCAAGAATTAGATTAGGGCAGAGATTAGACAATGTCTTAAAAAAGGCCTTATGGAGCAACTGGAAATATCTTCACTTTGACGTCTGTCAATCCTATGACTTGCCCTAGAACTTGAAAATATCAAAAGCGCCCCAGCTGATTTGACGCGGATTTCTCTATCCTTTTATAACTTACTTGATTGGAGTAATTACCAGACTGAAACCGGGGTGAACCGGTGGAAAACTAGCGTTATAGGTCACTGTAGTTGGCTGGGGCTTGACTTATCCCAACTATAATACTGACTATGCATAGACTAAAGAAAGGGGACATTAGGAAAGCTCTCACACCGCCGATTCAGTGGGTCCTTAAAAGATACCAGGCTTCCGAGTGGCGGAACTGATCAAGTTGTATTCTTTGTTGAGTAAGAGATCAACTTAACTTAGAGCCTTACTTTTCTTATGCCTGGTTTTTATAGCTTGCACTGCAGCCAAAAAGACGGGGCTCTTATATTCGGTTAGGGAGTGACGGGTGAAGTTTAACGGCCAACTTCCATTACATTACTTGACTCTCGTACCACGGGTTCGATTCCGGATCCCTTGCTAAGGAAAGGACCGGGCAGATATTATGTATAAATGGTAGGTAGACTGGCGGCTACCCACTTGTAACTTTAGGGAATCTGGCCTGTCAGTATACATTAGTTGCGTTGAAAGACTCCTCCTGCCGAGGAGAAGGTAAGGAGACTACTACTAGCGATACCAAGCCAAGGTTGAAAGATAAAAATAACAGGCAGCTGGTGAACCATACCGAGCTAAAGCAAGGTACGACGCTATCAAGCTTTGTTAGTACTCGACTGAAAGGGGAGGGTCTTTTGCCCTTGAGACCTCGTCAACTACTTAGTCGTCTAGAAAAAGAGAAAGCACAACAACCTTGATCTGCGGCTTTGAACCGATTGGAGGGAGTTCTAACGATCGTAGCGTAGGCCAAGCTGGTAACTCAATTAGACTTTCTTTCCCAGCTATGGATGGTGGGCCCCTATCTCTCCTCCTTAAGAGCCCTTAACGCATTCCATAACTGAATGAGCTTCCCCGGAGTAAAAGTCCGTGGACTACAACGCTGATCAATCCAACGAAATAATCCCGGCTAGGCATCAGGCTCGATTCTCGGGATCACTAATCACTAACAGAATCGGAAAGAAAGAGAATGTCCTTACTAAAAACAAAGAAAGTCGGATACTTTCAAGGAAATGGGATTCATTCGTATTCTTAACCTAAGGATAGCGAAAGAAAGAACAAGGGAGGCCTCATTCCATTAAGCAAGTCCCCGAGCTAAGAGCAGGGCGGATGAAGTCGACAAATCTAAGGGTAAGGGCCCTTTGCTTTTACTTTTAGTATCTACTTTCTCTCCGGGCCAGTCCTAAAAGCCCATCAAATTACGCCTTTCCCTTCCCTCAAGAGCTAAATCGACTGCGGATCTTAGCAGCATCGCTTATTCCTCCATCTTCTTAAATATTAAATAGAAATAGCATCGGAGTCGTTCACTATTCTCTTTCTCGCTTTCTAGGTTTCGAAAGAGAATTAAGCAGAAGTGATCAACGAAGACCTAAAAGCAGTTATATAAAGCACTGCTGCCATTTCCTTTGCTATCTTTCAGTCCTAAAGTGAAAGTCAATCAAGAGGGTAAAGTAAACTCGATCTATCTTTCCGCCCGAACTTCTCACCTGGTATGTCCTGTATGCCCTACCAGGGGAATCCTGGAGTTACTGAAGGATATTCTGATTCAAGCTCTGAACAAAAGCTCATTCTTTTCTCTATTGTACCCTCATCGGCATCTCCTTACGCTGATTCAATAGCAGCTGGATTGTGAACAAGAGCTGAAACACGTGAAAGCTCAAAGCTACTGGTTCTGTTCTGTCATACTCTATTCTAGTTCTTTCTACTCTCGAGTTACCTTTCGAGCAGACTCAGAAAAAGAAGAAGCCCACGAAGCGGTAGCAGCTACTTCTTCTGCTTCTTCGGTTGTTGCCACCTAATTAGCTACGATCAATGAAAATATCGTAATATAAGAAAGCTGTGCCACGAACAGCGCTTTGCCCCTTCTATATAAGCTGCACTACGCCGAATGATAAAGATTTCCTGCTCCCATCTATTTGTTGTGGGGCATCCCATGCTTTCTGTTGGTCAACAACCAACAAGCAAACCTTATCTATTGTTTACTCGTACAGGAAGGGAGCTCCTTCTTTCTGGAAGTAAGAATTTCTTTTTTCTCAAATCAATCATGCCTCAACTGGATAAATTTACTTATTTTACACAATTCTTCTGGTTATGCCTTTTCTTCTTTACTTTCTATATAAAAATATGCAATGATGGAGATGGAGTACTTGGGATCAGCCGAATTCTAAAACTACGGAACCAACTCCTTTCACAACGGAGAAAGAAGATCTGGAGCAAGGACCCTAACAGTTTGGAAGATATCTTGAGAAAAGGTTTTAGCACCGGTGTATCCTATATGTACTCTAGTTTATTCGAAGTATCCCAATGGTGTAAGGCTGTCGACTTCTTGGGAAAAAAAATCACTTTGATCTCTTGTTTCGGAGAAATAAGTGGCTCCCGAGGAATGGAAAGAAACATATTCTATTTGATCTCGAAGTCCGTGAAGGGCACAGGATTCAAGCCTGGATGGGGGATCACTTGTAGGAATGACATAATGCTAATCCATTTTCTACGCAGCCAAGGAATCGTAGTAAGATAGACAATAGGCTGAGAACGATTGGCTAGGTCGTTCGGAATCGATTCTTTCTCGATCAGAATAGTGGAATGGAAAGCACTACAAGAAAGATATACTCTTTTTCAAATCGCCCCGCGGTTCATAAAGTTTTTCGAAATTCTCTTATCTTTTTTTTATTTTAGTGGGGAGGTTCGGGAAGGGAGCGAGACCAAGAAGAAGAAGAGGAAGATCAGAAGCTAATCCTTGTCCGGGAAAGGCGTATTAGAAAGGATGTCCCCCCATAAGAATAAGAGCTTCAGAGGGAAGGTACGCACCTTACTCGACTAGAAGAGGACCAATCCGAAGGGGTCCTAACAAGGTCGGGGAGTTCTGTCCGTCTACTTTCTTAATATGGAACTGGGATTGAGACTTTCACTTTCATGCTAGGAGTTGAAGATGGACTAAGCTGTTCCCCCAAGAGCAGTCCAATCTTAACGAGAAAGAAAGTCAGTAGCTCCTCGAATTCCCGAGGCCGACCCGTAACACCTTCTACTTACTATGAACTAGGATCAGCTCATAACATAAACTCAAAGACGCCAGAAAAGCACATTTAACGCGGTTCATCAGGTTGTTCAGAGGCTCAGGCTTTGGATTAAATCATAAATGCACCTCAACCGAAGGTACTGCAAAAAAGGAGTCTAGTTTCATCTTCGAGATTCCCTGACTGTAAGGCATCCCAAGGAGCGTGAAGGATTTGAAGCTGAGTAGCCCGATAGCACAGGCAAATTGATTTGTTCGATTCGGCCCATCTTTTTGCGATTTAATAAGTAAAATAAAAGGCTATAACCTCTTCCTGCTCTTCCCAAGCAGCAAGAACAAGAGGGGATCTTGCCGATTCTGATTAACTTGCGAAAAACAGGGAAAACTAAATCACATCTTCCTCTTAATTAAGGGCTCGATAAGCATAAGCCTTTTCTATTAGTCCCACAGCTCCTTACAGAACACTTGCTACCGTGGCCTAAAACGCACCTTCGTAGAGGAACGTGCTACTTTATAAAAGACCGGGGCAAAGGAGCCAAGACAGTAAGACTGTTGCTAGCACGACTTATTGCTTTAAAATATCTTTCTTCATATATGATACCGTCCGCTTTTATATCCGAAACTATAGAACAAAAGAAATATAGATATTCCCATGGTAGGAATAGGACAGTTGCACTAAGGAAGAGAGCTAGGGATTTGATAAAGGTGATAGGACAGGGTTCCAAACCTGCCTTAGTCTCAAATAGGGCGCAAGCTAAGGATATGTATACCTGGGTGAAACTTTTTTTATTGGGTTTATGAGTTGCTTGAACCGACTCATTCGAAAGCGTTGAATTCAACTGGAACTGATTGCTGAGATGTTCAGCGAGCAGCAGATTCAGCGGGCGAACTCGGGAGACAGCCCCAGAACCCGGCGAGAAAGATTTCGAAACGTGTATGAAAATCATACGAGTCAGTCATAGTTTTTTAGCTCTGAGTCCGTGATTAGTCAGCATAAAGAAGAAAGCTATCTCCATCCACTACCCCCTCGATGACTGATCCCGAATTCCTCCCAAAGTCATCTTTCCTTACCTATCCCCATAAAAAATCCCTATTGCAACTCACCGAAGAAAGAAAGGGCCTTGTAAGACCGATGTGAAAGGAAAGCGAATGAAATGTGGAGCACATCCAGAAGAATAGAATAAGCAAGCAACTTTTTTTTATAGGAGTAGTGGTGCTTAGGAGTTTGAGCTCTTACTTTTCGTAGTAGTAGTTGCTGGTCTAGTCTATTGGCGAAAGGAAGGTCACCGCTGCTTTTGCCTGATTGTCTGAAGTGAAGTAGCCTTCCCGCTTAGCTTTCATTTGACACTGAACCGCTGTTGCTGACTACCACCGGGATGTAACCGCTGCCCTCGGCCCTAACAGCTTATTTACCCCTTAGATGAAAAAGGTCGGACCTTATGCTATTCTATTCTTTTTTCACGTCAGAAATTGCGGTCCGGGTAAAGCTCAACATACACCTTCGGGGGATAGAGAAAAAGAGTGAAAAGGTCTTATTGTATTGATTCCCGAAGTGAACTTACCGTGATTGCTTTAGGAGTTTAAGAATGTCGAGATGAAAATAGAGGGGGATTAGCGTTGAGAATTCGAGATTCCAATCCACGAAACAACTGCTGCTTATTCAGGTACTGGCTAATGCTCCTATCGAAGATTCTCGAAACTCTCAATCAACTATGGGACTCCTTTCTGGCAGGGGAGATTCCTTTGATAGTTGTGGAGCTCTGTGGCTGGGATGTCCAATCTCTCGATGACAAACGACTCTGTGCTCCGGTGTAATAGCATGTGTACTAGAGGGGCTGAGTATTCATTCCATAATATAAAGAAGTTTTTTTTCTTTAGCACAAGGGTAGAAGGAAGCCTAGAGGCAAGGGCGTTAGCCTCTTCCTGAAATTGTGCTTAGTCTCGCTACCTCTTTAGTTGCCGCCCCCTAAAAGTCAGTGCTTGCTGCAGACCGATGAGCATGGATTATCCAGTATTGAGCAGCGGTCTAGCATCCCTACGCCTTCTACTAGTCTAAGCCACGCTGGGACTGAGAGTGGAGTCATTCCCGTGTGAATTAAAAAGGAATAGAATTACCTCGGTGTCGGCTCTGCTTGTTGTCGGAGGATGAAGGGATCTTCGCCTTTCTCCCCCCTGTGATTAGGGCTCGCCCGCCCAGTCTAGTACCAAAGCATCCCGGTTCAATACCCGGGAGTAGAAGAGAGAACTCCTCTTTCTCATAAGTAGTGCTTCTCCTTCTCTACTACCGTAGCTGTCGGAAATAGCTAATTTTACTTCTTTTCCCCTTTCCCTCATCTTCCTAATGGTGTTGGCAAGAATCTCTTCGCGAATAGAACTATTATCCTTCTAAGACTTTTAAGGACGCTACAGGTGATCGTAGAAAGAGAGACTTTTTTTAGTTTTTTCCTCAGTTCGGATTCTTATCTGCTTCTCGGGAAGATGAAGAGGAGAGTCGTCAAAGGGATCAATAGTTTTCTTTGAGTCTTCTTGTCTGCGGTGGGGAAAGCATTCCGGTGCGATGTCTCCGGTTTAGACACCTGGCGCCAACCTTCCTAAAACGCTCTGTCTTTAGGTGAAGGCGAGTAGGTCAGCGCCAAAGACTGGAAGTCTATTTAACAATGAAAGACAGATTCTTGATCTTCTAGCGCTTTGGTGCGCAGGCTTGGCTCCGGATCTTTGAAAAAGTCCTCGTTCTAAAGAAAGTAAACTTAGGCATCTTCAAGAGCTATATGCTTAACACATGCAAGTCGTATTAGAAGTGGAATAAAAAAAGACTTTTATAGTACCGAAAAGTATTTGCAAGCAAACCAGTAATGCCACGGGGTTGAGAGTTCTTAGATGAAGCCTATGTTAAACCCACTGGGAAAAAGAAGAGACCTGCCATACTATAATCTCCCATACCTTAATGCCTACCTTCCGCCTTTTACTATAAGCGAAGATGATTAAGAATATGCGGGCATAGGAAGTTCTAAAAATAATGCATGACTTTCAGGGTGAAAATCACATTATTTAATCGCTTTCGGTATTTACTTACTATTTACTTTCAGGATTGGAAAAGTGTTCGTACTACTAATAAGCATTCGGCTTTCGAATCCTCGCTGCGCAATGAAATTCTTGCGTGCTCCTTCGGGTGTGGTTGCAAGATCTCGCTTTCAGTTTTAAAATGTGTATGTAGCTTCCTTGTACAATAGCTCTCTCTCTGAGAGAGTGATCGGGAAGCATTCTCTCTTTCCCTCCGTATCTGACCCACCACCCTTGCTTAGCTTGCTTCGTGGTCTGGCTTGGTCTAAACCTACCTTTAATGGCTTGTTTACGTACTAAACTAATGGTTCAATTTCTTACTTTTCTTCTCTAGCTTGAAAAGCCCTGTGTTATCACTCTTAACCTTCCGATCGATGGTCAAGAACCTCTTTCTCTTTAGAAAAAACAACAATTTGAACTTCTCGTATCGTATAAGGGCTGAGCTCGTTGGCTACTTTTCCTCTTCTGGTTCTTTTCTCCTCTGGGAAGAGAACGTTCCTCTGCTTCGATTCGATTCTGGGAATCAGGCCAAAGGCCTTCTCCTTCATCTGCTTTATCTGAGGCGGATGTTGAAAGAACAGCTTCCGATTCGGATGCTTTTTAAAGAGCTGCTTCAGCAGATTATTCTAAAACAGTTGATTAAGCGGATTCGTATGCTTCGGGTGCTTCTGTTCCAGCTTCCTTACCCTAGGAATTTAATTTTACCTATTCTCTCTTGTTTAATGAAATTCCTGTTTTAGAGAGAGTGGGAAAGTCAGAAAAGCTGGTGTCTTCCGCCCGAAGAATAGAGAGAAAATCCTTTTTCTTTTCCTTACTCATACGATTTTTCATACCTGTCTCGAATTTCCTATTTCCCCTAAAGAGAGGCATCCAATTTAGAAAAATGTTTGTATATCATATAGCGCCAGTCAACATGAATTTCCCTTATAGCGACATGTCAAAAATGGAAATCTTTGATCTCGCCATGGCCCACTACTTTTGGGTTGGGCATCTTTCAGGGGTCGTTCCTTAAGTTAAGGGAAATCGAGTTTAGGCCAGAGATTTTCTCAATGATGTCAGTTTCGCGCATAGGTGGGAAAAGCCCTATTCTGACTGACCGGACCAATGCATGGATCTTATGCTCTGATCATGCCACGAACTAATCTACTCCGAATAATTGACCTAAGCTGCTCTTTCTTCCTGCCAAACCACTCCGGGGACTAGACCTTGGGTTGTGGGCTAGGCTGAAGACGGAGTAGCATCAGTCAACTTCCTTTCTTTTACCATTTTTAAAAAGTATGCCGCACCATGAGCATCTACGCTGCCTGAAAGAAGGAAAGATCCTAGCCCACATCTCTTTATCCAGAACGGTGTCACTAACGGGCCTGTTTAACTCATTCATCACGGTTGACGGGGAAATCCTTCATAGGAGAGTGTGCTACTCCTTACTAAGCCTTTTTGGAGTGAACTGTAGTGGGTTGCAAATTTTCTCGCTTCGTGTGATTTGAATCAAACCTTTCCAGGATGCTCGCTTCCAAGCATTTAGTGTGAGTGCCATCTTTTATTACCTGACTACTTTCTATGACCTATAACGAAAAAGAAGCATATGGAAAGGGCCCCTTAGGACTACTACGGACACCATTTATCACTGGTTCCATATCGGCTTTCATCACAATGAAGAATCTGGCTTATCCTATTCTCTTTATCCTAACTGTATGTAAATCAATAATCATCACATTATGGTTACACCACACCATTCGAAAGACGAACCTTATCCTAAGCAGGGCAAGGAAGGTCTCTAATCGACAACAAAGAGATATGCCAATTAGCTAACACTTACTATAAACCTCTTTTCGTTAAATCATATAGTAAAACAGAACTCTTATCTTAGTTACTATTCTCCAATCTCTTTAGGGAGTGAATGACTCATGGGTATGGCGGAAGAAGAATAAGTAATAAATACGACTAGACTTTTAGCTTGAAGGTGGGCAATTGCCTGTTTAAATGAAAGGAAGAGATGAGCGTGATAGGGCTTTACCGGGCTTCTCTCTTTAAGGCTAAGGGTAAGACCTTGGTCAATCAGTTCCTAAGGATATGCCTCTGGAATTGCAATTAGATGGTTCCTGCTTTCAGTAGACAGGGAATTGGATGAAGTAGACATGGGATTGGACAGCGGCAAAGATAGGCCTGATCCAGGAATGGTGATGTCTCGTCCTGACATGGCTTACCCTCCCTAAACCTACTTTAATGGAACATGCCTAGGGCAGAGAAAGGTAAGTTTATCTAGCCCGATAGGCAAAGTTTTTAAGAGAGGGCACTTCGTGGCTTAAACGGCTCTATTTTCACCGTTAGAGAAGAAAGAAAATACATGCATATAGGCAAACCCCACGAACAACTAAACCATCCGGTTCGGGAGCTCCAAGGAGGAAGAAAAGAAATAGGATTCGGATGAAGAATAAGAAAGAGAGAACGATGCCGAGGCTGAAGTCGAAACCTAAGTCGAAGTTCAAGCTAAAGAAGGTGCCTAAGTTTAATTTAAGTCGATACCAAAGCCGGTCTTTATGTCTTAATATGTCTTAAATTAAATTAAATAGGGAAAGACCAAGTGAAAGAAGCTCCCCGAAGAGCTGAAAATAGAGGGCAAGCCACTGTCGATGAACTAGTAGAAGTGAACCTGAGTATAGATCAAGAATCCAGGCTAACTTACTCCTCACCGTCACCTCCTTGTGAAGCGTGCGTCATCTCTTGTCTGAATTGAAGGCATCTCAATTACTACCTAAGGCCTCTCCGACCTTGGTTTAGTCTGATTTCACCCGAACTGCTAATGTAGGGTTTTTGGGGGCACCGGCACACTATTCGTCTGAATAAGTTATCTTTCGTCTTCTGATAGTTCTGACCTGCAAAGTGAGCTCCGAAAACTGGAAACCTATGACCACGCTCAAAATGAAAAAACTAGTCTTAGCACCCGCACAGTAGAGGGGAAGAAGCAGGACATTCTTCGGAAGATAGTTTCAGCATGAAGCTTGCTTGGCATGAACTACGGTTGAAATAGGAGATTCTAATACGAAAACAAAGGTAGAAAGCGAACCAGGAAACGCGAAACTGCGTGAGTGAGCTTAACTCGGGCAAGAAGGAAAGAAAGGCACCTTCGGGCACACAACCGCTGAAGTGAAGGTTTCAAGTCTCCAAACCGGCCAGGAGAGAATAGATGCGCGAAGCAGCCGGTTTGCATTTTAGATCTGGGAATCAACGAGTGAAGAAGCCAGTTGTTCTGAGCGATCCTGAAACAGGGAAGAAAGAGCTCGGTATAGAGTTGGGTGAAGTGAACTTTCAGCATTTCGAAAAGGGAGATCTTCTATAGGGGAAAAGGCTTGCAAAGAATCTCCTGATTCGACGTCTTGTAGAAGGGTGCCACGGCTTTTTGGCGCTTCAGAAGATTCTTCCCTGAAGTCTGACCCATGCAAGCAAGTCAGTAAATTCAGTAGCAATCTGCTTTCAAGCGGCTTTCCTCACAGCACGGGTTTGTTGGAAAAAGAGATTCTTATTCCCTAGTCGCCCAAGTGTGGGTCACTTATATCTTCTATTCAAGCAAGATATAGATCTTTCCTAGTGAAGAAAGAAGAACCTCGGGAATGATTCATCTAGAAAACTTCGGTAAGTAAGCTCTTTCATTCCATGCTGTCTGCCGGTCACTGAGCTTGCGAGAAAGAAACAACTCTTTCTCTAAAGTAAAGCAAATAACGCTCTCGAGAGAAAGCAGCAAGACGCTGACTGGCTCACGATCTCAGCAATCTGAACCTGTGAATACAGATCTCCTTACGTTAGATAATGCTCTTATCAATGTGAGCGAAGATGACGGGGATACGGCAAAGAAATCGTGGGGCAGTGCCCAAACTCTTCGAGGAGAGATTTTCTTCCTTCCTAACATATTCCCACAAGATAGTTAAAGCCAGCTGAGTCATCCCTGACGTTCACCTTCCGCCGTAGAGGAAGATTTCTATTCATAGAAAGAGTTGCACTAGCGGTAGGCACCTTTGGTTTTGGCATAGCTCTCTTCTGATGAGGGCGAGGGGAGGGAATTTATATAAATATAAAGAAAGAGAATGGAAAGTCTGAGGCTGTTCTCAATGAGCTTCAAAGAGAGTCTGCTCACTAGGATGCGAAAACCACTGCTCGGTCTATGGCTATGTCGGATTTCGATGCCCACCTTGCAGGAATGAAATCCTTTGACAAGAGCTTCCGAGAATATGAATGATTTGGCAGCTTTCCCAGTAAAGACATGCTTCCGGTCGTCCTCCTTCACCGCTATGATCCCTTTCTTCCAGCCTTCTCTAAGTCTAAGGATTCGGCTTGCTTCCGTGATTGGTTATTGGCTGGACATTGAATGGCATTGACCGGCTCTTGTCAATAGCAATAGGTTGTTTGGCAGCAAGCGACGAAAGATATGGCTTCTGGTTGTTGTGTCCGAGAATATTAATAGTTTCCGCGAATGTAAGTTGTTTGACAGCTTTACGCGAATCCACACTAGCTAACTTTACACAGAAGGACTCCTTAGTTTATTAGAGGAATTGGATTCAGGAACCTCCTATAACCATATTTTCCCCATCCCTGATGATGAAATGGATAGTTTAGCTAATTGATGTGCCACCCTCTTACCATTCTTATGAGTATCCGCATTCAATTAGAAACTTCAAAATCAAAAGAAGAAATTAGAGCTTAAATATCATCCACAATGTGTCCAATGCTAGGCTCGGGTCTTGTTGGAGCACGGCTCCCACACTGTCTGTCTCCACATCTATTCGGTAAAAGAAAGCTTCCAATGCTAGCTTCATTCCATAGTAGACAGCCCAGCCCAGCCCAGGCTTCGACAACTCCAGCATCAGTGGCGTGGAAATGAAACCCACCAACTTGGTGTTTTTCGGTAGCCACGACAATGGAACTACAACTGAAAAGACCTGTTATCCGAGATATAACGTTTTGAGGAGTTAATGCCCTTTTTTCGGCATGACTCAAGGTTATCATAATAAAGGGTCGTATCCTGCTTTTTTTCCTTTCCATTTCAGACTCACTAAAAGTCGGAAGTTTTAATTCCAAACTCTATAGGTAACCGCATAAAAATGTCTGCTCTTATTTCTCGCCAAAGAACAAAAAGGCGTTGCACTATTTAGTGCGATGTTCATCTCAAGAATAAACATTTTTTGTATTTCTTTTATCGACCGGGGGATTCATTTGATTTTCTTTTTTATTTCTTTTTTCCTCTTGACCTTGTCCTCTCCCCTTATGCCCTATCACGAGTGATTACTCCCCGACGCAGCCTGTTTTTCCCAATCTATTATATCCATATATAATTGGGCGGCCGCATTTTGACCGGAATTTGGTCTTCTTCTGCTGTCATTGGACAATTCTTCCATAATCGACAGCAGTTTTTGAAGCTTCTCGGGCGTGGCCCGTTCCAGGTCGAGGTCCCGCGCGGCATTGTTCAAGAAAGAATCATTGACTTTTCTCTTCCTAAACTGATTCAGGAAGGCTCTCAATGATTCTTTCACTTGGTCTGATGTTGGTGGGGCAGCGTTTGCTGAACCCCCATCCTCGCCAGCAGGACGAGCTTCCTGTGCGCCGAGGCTCGTGTTGGCGGGTTCGGGTTCTTGCGCTGGAACGGGTTGTTCCGCGACGGGATGGGCAGCCGGTTGCCCTACGGGTAGAGTCGCAGCCGGTTGCTGCCCCGGCGTATTTGCGACTCCATGTCTTTCCCCTGCGGAAGAGACTTCCCCGAAGGACGAGTCCGCCCAGCCTACGGAACTGAAGCTCCCTAGGGAGGACAGAGGGGAAGAGTCCGTTTCCGGCAGGGGAAGCCTTGTGCCCGAATCCGACCCAGAGGGCATCATGAGGACCCACTATATCGGATGCTACCCCGGAAATGGTAATGAGGGCCCTTAGCGCCAATCCAGCTAGACCCCCCGAGAGGCCTAGTTTTGAAAGGAGAGAGCGGGCCCCGCTGGAGAGAAGAAGGGCTTTCAGCCTTTCAAGGAAGGCTTCTATCTCCAGGTTAAAGACCAGGCTCCCAAAAAAAAGAAGCACCAATCCTCCTCGTAATCGGAGGATTCGAATGAAAATAGGAATGAGGAGGGGCCTCAATCGTAGAAAGGTATCTAGTTCTCTTTTTTTTTCTTGGCCCCTTTAATCAAATGAAATTACCTCGGAATGCCATTCATTGGAAAGTGAGAAGGTAACCTTTGGGAGAAATCGTTCGAACTTTCTTTTCCTGCCTAAACCAAGATTGCAATGAGAAAAATCCCGTTTCACATAGGTGTAAAAAAGTGAATTTCACTCATAACCAGGGGGAAGTTTGCTCTATATGGTATGGCATATTTTGTCCAAGCGCAGGGTACCCCTCAATCAAATGACCTTGGGGGGGAAGGTTTTTTTTTTTCTCTAGCACAGTCTGGTCAGCGCATCACAGACGCGGCGGACCTAGCACCCGAAATCGCTAGCTTTAAAGGCCATTCCAACCCTGCCAAGATAAGCACCGCAGAAAAGGAGGCAAAGTAATGTGATCCGACGACATCTTGATGAGCCTTCTTCTCACGAAAGACATAGGAAAGACAGAGGGGTTGACGTTCCAGCAATTTCCTAATATCTATCGATGGCTAAATCAAAAGCGGACGAAAGCCTCTCTCTATGGGTGGATTGGTCATAGGCCCTTTCCCTTTCTAAGGTTTGGATTCTCCTTTCTCGGGTTACTTTTCCTTCAAGAGAGAATTCCCTTCTTACTATCTTAATCTTACTGACCAGGGTGAGGGTGGAAATAAATCCCAAAACTGGGCCTGGGAACTTCACAATCTTATAAGACGAATCTGTCCTAAGTTGAGAACCTTTCCATAGACTTAAGTGGGTCCTTCAATCCACTGCTTGTGGACTTTGCAACTTGGCCTATGAAGAGGTTGGGAGCGCGCTGTACACTTGCTATATCCAGCCATGGGCATGGTCAAACCAACTTTACTTGGACTTGGAACCGATAGAAAGCTATCCACCAATTCATTCTATTCTTATTATAACAACAAAACAAGAAAGACTGATTCCCATTTCAGCTAGGCTGACCATATGCAATGATGAAGTGGCGAGGTCTTGCTATCTGCTGGTGCCATTGGTCCTAGGCCTTATCTATTATTTTGGGAGATTCCTGTGGCATATCATCAAAAATATGTGGGGCCCATTTCTTATGTTATGATCGAGTTAGTACGTGAGTTGACCAAACGGAAAGCAGAGGGAAAAGCGCCGATGGCATCGTAAATAAGAATAAAAGCCCCATCACGGACGGCCGGGTTCGAATAAAGGCAAAGAGCACCCGGGCCGTTCCCCCACGCAGGCACAGGTAAACCGAACGTCGATATCAGTCGAACGCCGCAAGTTATTCAGGATTACCGCCTTATTGCATTGCATGAGACGGGTTTCCGAATATCCAGGCCCCCCCACAAACAAAGGAGGGATCTCTTATGTTGTACCAATGGATTTTAGCTCTCGCATTGATCTTTCCCGATCTCCTTGAATAAAGTCTTGTACGCCCTTTCTCGGTCCGGTCGAAGGGGCGAGTAGACTGATCGACCCACCATTTAAGAACCAAACAAAGCAATCGCGAAAGCATGCCCAGGCCCAGTTATAGAATAATGTTTCTTTGTTCGGAAAATAAGCCTCTGATTTCAGCTTTTGTTTCCTCATCTTGTAATTGAGAGATTCGAATCATAGAATACATAACGTGGGGAAGGTCAAGTATGAAAGCTTAGCTCTTCAAACCTTTCCAATTCGGTCTCACCTCTTTCATTGACCCGGAGATCACTCCAACTCTGAGCCTTAACGACGACGTCAACCCTGACTGCCTTTACTCCAAGCCGCCTACCGTGCAACGACCTGGCCTGGGATCAACGAACTCAACTCTTACCGGGGTCGAGAAGCTTACTAACCCCTTTCCCCCCCGAATTTACTCAGTAATGGCTTATATGAGAGACTAATTTACCCTTTTAGTTTTCAGCCAAATAGCTCCCCTATCGTCCATTCCGGTTTCTATCTCTACATACTATCTAACCCGAAGACCATTCGGGAAGTCTGATAACCCGGAGGTCTTTTCTGCGCTTCCTTTTTCAATCTTTGGTAAGGTAAAGGTAGGGTACAATATACCTTTTTTACCAAGCCCCTATTGAGTAAGGCGGAACCAGTACGCTCTTCTGATGACTCAAAGGCATAAAAAACCCTTGAATACCATAGAGCGCCCCCTTTTGGGTATGCAGATGTAAGATGCACAAATAGCTCTTCATCCATATGGATAAAAAAAAGCGAGTCATTTCCGGTGAGAATGTTGTCGTCAACATATAAAAGAAGAATGAGGCAACGACCATGACGTCGACGAACAAACATGGAAGAATCCGCACGGCTACAGTGGAACCCTTTATCAAAAATAAAGCAAAACGAGCTAAATTTCTGAAAGAAGGCACCCTTCGTCAGCTCTTGGTGCCTGCTTTAGTTGTCGGAGGCCGTAACGTAAATCGCTTTCTTGAGCTTGCATACCAGAGAAGAGAAGCCTGTAGTTGGAGGAGGCTGAATAGAAACTTATTCTTGCGAATCCCCCCTCCTTATGTTGTTGAAAGGCATTCTTCACGTCAAGTTGAAATAAGGGCCACTTCTTGATTGCAGCCAAAGAAAGAATGCCACGAATGGTGGTAATTTTTTCAACCTGGGGAAAATGTTTTCCCTATCTTTAAAGGGGTTCGACGTGATATTCTTGAAGGAATCCTTGTTCTAATAATCTAGCTTTGTATCTCTCTATCGAGCCATCTGCTTTATGCTTGATCTTGGTAAATCCACTTGCAGCCAATGGCTTGTTTCCCTGCAGGCAATGAGACTGACGTCTTATTCTTTTTTTCCTGGGCATCTTCCTGCATAGCATTTCTCCAGCAAGAATGATTGAAGGCTTCAGCAAATGATTCAGGTTCATGAGAAGATTGAACTGACATGAGGTAAGCTCGATGTTTTGGGGACATAAGATAAGACAAAAAGACTTAAACAAGATAAGAAACTCACGAGGATCGACGAACCTGAGAGAGGGATCCTGAATCTGAGGAAGCGACTGGAAGGGAAGCAACTGGGCTGCTGATCTTCTGGAGTAGTCTTACCTGGGGAAAGAGACTGTAATCGCCGCCGAGAATAAACATGCTGCGCCGGGTGATTGGAATCCTCTTATCTTAGGTCAGCTGAACAGGCTGACAATCGGCAGATGGCCTGAAGAGCACGGCTGATCGTAACATCAACTGCAGAAGAATGAGGTTCGAGTTGATGAACAGGAGAAGGCCGCAATAAATCTCCATCACCACCCGGTGCTGATTAATTAGATTAAGGAAAATATGAGGCGACCCGAGAACATTCGGGACATCCAAGCCGATGCGATGGTAATCTCGTCCTTAGTTTCCGAATCTAATGGAGGTTTCAATCCGACGGATCGTAATTGGAAGGTAAAACGAGGCCTCGACGGAGATGATGGATGGCCTACTCTGACTATAGTTTCGATCTCTAAGCGGGATTTTAAGTCCCTTTTCTTTCCGTGAAGAAGGAGTGGATGTTTTGAACGAGTGTTGAGCGAGTGAAGTGCCCCAATAAGGGCGAGCTATATGTATAAGTGAGCAGCGATTGAACTGAACGTTCAAAGTGCATCCAGCAGGAATCGAACCCACTCTATTATCCATCGCTTTAACCATTCAGCCATGGATGCAAAGAGAGTCAGCGAGTGAACTAGGTTTTGGTATGGATTCTCGAGCTTCTATTTCTTCCGTTAAAGGAGATTCGAGAAAAGATGGAATAGGAAGACGTGTTTCCAGAACAAAGAAGATACGGGTTGAGAGGGGGGAGTTAGCAAAGTTAGACAAGATTGGAATGGGCATAGGAACATGTATTGATGTACCAGATCGGCTAATGCTCCCAGGTTGATGCGATGTATTCCACCAGTTGACTGAAGACTTTATTATTGGTATATCGATCGGTCCAGCACAGATTGAAATAGAAGCCGGTTCGACAGGAAGCTTTTGAAAACGCAGTGCACCCAGGTAAATAAAGAACGAGATGAATACAGAGGTTAAACGAGCATCCCACACCCAAAAGGTGCCCCACATAGGTCTTCCCCGAAACCCTCCAGTAACTAAGGTAAACAACGTAAAAAAAGCACCCATTTCTGTACCGGTTCCGGAAGAGCGAAGAAAAAGGGGGTGTTTTGTTAATAGGAACAAGAAAGTGTTTATAGCCGTAGCGATATAAACAAGAATACTCATCCGAGCCGCAGGAACATGTACATACGGAATACGAGAATTTCCACCTTGTTGAAGATCTAGTGGTGCTACCCGAAGACTTAAATGAATAGCCATCGCTGTTAAGAACAACCGAGATCCAATAAGAATTTGCGAATAGCTTCTGGTCTTTGACATCAAAAAAGAAGGTTGTAATAACGAAATGGACATGTGATAATTTGGTCCTAGCTAGTGGAACAAGAAAGACATTGATCTATATTCAATACGCAATCAAAGGATTTTCCCCCAACGAAGAATTCCCACTGCTTTGTTTTCGCTCCGCTCGTGCGCGGCACTCCTTGCTCGCGGAGCAGCATACCGAAAAAAGAAAATGGAAAGGTCCTTATACACTCAATTCCAATAGTGATCTTACTTGTTTGAAGGAACAAAGTCTTCATTCTTGTAAAATGAAATCGAGAAGATTGCGTTGAATATCGCGCTTTACTTGAGAGTTTACGGAGCTCTCCTCCTTCTTTAAGTCGGTTAAGAGCCGGGAAAACGATCGATGTTTTGAGCTCAAGCTACATGGATCAAAGATATAGGCGTGCCGTTGGATAGCCACATAATTGTCCAAGTTGCGGAAATCGAAATCCGAGCGGGAAAAATTCCTTTTTTTGATGCCGACCTCGAGTATAGGGTAGACTATGCTGTCGATGAGCTTTTCAATGATATAGCCATCTAAGTTATCCGCTAAGAACTGTTCAAAGAACTCCCCCTTTTTTTCATAGGCAGCCTCAAAAAAACTGCACAGGACTTGGTGGATGGCTTGGCAGAAGAAGTAGTTTGCCAAGTTTGCGAACCCCTAAAACAACTGACGCAGAATTTGAAGGAACGAGAAGCCAGCAATTAGAAGAAGAGGTAGTCGATTACGAACCTTCTTCTAATGAGGCTGCAGCTGAGCCAGAAAGCGCTCCATCAATTCCAACAGAAACATGTCTAACATGCCCCCTCAAGCTGAACGTGGGGTTCCAATGTGAAGCTTGCCACGCAAAACAAAAAGGCAAAGCGAGATGTTGACAGAGATTTGGTGAAGACATCTGCTACCTGGTGCTCAGTAGGAATGTAGCGCACTTTGAGTGAACCCCGAGCGACTTTCTACATTGGAAGCACATCGGGAATCGTTTAGTTGAGTGCTTCGAAACGCGCATGTGCCTGAACAAACTTCCCCCGAAACAATGAGTCAAATGATACCTGGCGCCAAAAATCATCACATTTTCGGATGACGAACTATCCGTCGAAGGGCTAGATCATGGCCGACCTCTCCCCTGTTTGATGCAAGAAATAGTTGGCTGTAAGTCATCCAAACCAATTTCTGGCAGAGTGGCAGAATCTTCTTCATCTCCTTCGAATACTGTCCAGTTTTTGCCATTATCCATGGCTGAAGAAGGCTGGAAACTGGCACTTACACTAGAGGAGATTACCTTTTTTCTAAAACTATATGGCTGGCAATTCTCACTGCAACTGGATGGCTAGAAGAAGGGGGATTAAGTAAGACTTTTTTGAGGCGAAACTAGCAGCTGTAATTAGATCTCATACTAGATCAAACTCGAACTCTTTCGAGGAAGGAAATAACTGTAACCTGATGGTGTTATTGGAAGGGCTTTCAATAGCGAGCAGGGATGAAAGAACGAGAATTGAATGGCAAGAGAGTCTCTCTGGGCTGGCTGGAGATAAACGAACTTGACAAATCTCCGAGCTTAAGAGCTTATTGGCTTGTCCTAGAACTGGCTATCCAAGACAACAACTGCAACTTTCGCGCCAACTGGATTACTTGAAACTCCTTCTACAATGGCTTACGAGGCTTACCCTATGATTTCAACTGGATATGACTTCAATCGAAGGGACCTTATTCATTCGCCTTCTACTAATCGCTCCTATCCGAATCTCTTTTACCCTGCTCGCTTTTTGGCTGACTTTAAAGAAATTAAGCAAGAAATAGCACTTCCTGTATTGGGAACTCACGATTTTTGAACAGTAGACTACGGAAGGTATGATATTACTCCTACTTCGAAAAGTTAAGCTCGATGGCTAGAGGTTAACCTGGCTGGCAGAGAACTTCCCTTGGCTTGACTTATCTAGTTTACTTTTTCTTGTTGAACTAGCTTAGTAGGCCCTTACCTTTTACAGGTAGTACTGCTAGCCCTTAACTCCCAGACCTGAGAGCTCACCCGCTTCCTTACTCACTGGCACTGAAATCTTATCCCTTTCTTACCTTGCTGTTCTAGAAATTGAAGCTACTGGTTTGATAAGGAAACTTATACTATAACATATCTATATTTATTCTGTTTTGATTCCCCTTATAGAGCCTTCTTGGTTGGAAGGAAGGTCCTTCTACGCCCGTCAGAAACGACAATGTATGTGGCACGAAACCCAGAAACACGACGGCAAGGGAATGCCGCTACACTAACAGGAGGTAGCCAGGACTCGCAGACGAATCTCTTAAGCTATAAGCTCTGAAAGTGCAACATCTAGAGTGGGCAGAGGAGATTTGTGCGGGAGCTGGCCTTTGATGGACTCTAGGCGAAGGTGCATGAGGAACTGCAGGTTTTTTAGATAAAAGCTTTTGGGATAGTATGTGGCGGTGAGTCGGTCTCGGCTGCCTCGTTCCTCTATCGACTTCTGCTCACGATGCCAGATCACCACTTGAATGATTGGCACGCACCAGGAAGTCCTCCATTGAATTCTTATTCCATCGGCGCAATGAAAGCAATACAGTCCCATTTACTAGGGTCGGCGTAAATACTGGCAGCATTATTTGTGTCCTAGATCGTCGGTGGAATACCTTAGACGATGCTCGCAAGAGTACAGCCATCTCTGGCAAACGGAGCCGTCTCTTTTGTTGCTTATCCTAATTTCGCTGTGTCCATCATTGATCCTTACATCAGCGAGATTTTGCAACTTAACGTCCGAACGTCAGGGCTTTGAGATTCCCTGTGATGGTGAGCCATTATCTTCGTTAAACAAACCCTGGAGCTCTTCCTTTCTGTATTGCTTGTCTTTCTTCTCCTCCACTTAACTCCGCTATCAGACTAGGGCTATTCTTCGCATCTCGAAAGAGGTTCCCTTAGCAAGTCCAACGAGCTTAGGCTTAGATCCCGTGTTCAGGAAAACCTTCTATGGGTGCCTGAGTTCATAGCAGTTCTTTCTCTGATCCTAATCGTATCGTACGTACAGCTTTCTTTGTCTTGAGGGTGAGGAACGTCTTTCTTTTCGATTTTGGATTCAAATTGATGTGTCAGGGGCGCTGTAAAACCCTTTTCTTATTCTTTTAGTTCTTGTAGCTGCTTTACCTGTGTGGGACCATCGCCTAGTGTCTTATGGTTGATTGGTCTGACGGTTGGGAGTACGAGTATAAGGTCTGTCCCCATGCGCCTATCATCTTAGTCAGCGGCAGTGCCTTTCCTCACGTTCTTTGTTAGAGTTCCCCGGTTCGCTCCTGCCCACGGAGCAAGGAATGAGTTTTGTGTTCGAATCAGAGTCAGGTAAGGGCATCGGATCGAGTTTATCTTCTTGCCGGCCTAGGGCCATTGGCTTTTGCTTGACTTCTTGTAATTGTAAGAGCTGACCCAGCAACAAGTCATTTTGTTCCTTCCTTTCTTAGTGAAGTGACTGACCTTTCTTTGAGGATCGGAACGGAAATCCTTCCGTAAACATTCAAAGTCTTCGATTCGGCTCTTTCCTTGTTGACTTTTTCTAACTCCTCACCCGCATCATCGCCTGATAGTGTTCGAAATGTTGTAAGTAAGCAGTCCCGAAGCGGCAAAGGCCTATTTTCTTATTGCTTGAAATTTGAAACTCCTCCCTTGAAAGCTCCAGGTGCTGCGACTATCACCGGTAAGTTGCGTCGGATCAACATCGGGATTAGAATCCACTGCAAAAAAAAGCAACTAAGTCAACGCCTATTTGCTCTGGATCTACTGGCCCGGACGCTTGAATCTATTCCACCGCAAACAACCTACTACTGCAGGATCTTTCGCTGCTTCTGTTGTTATTGCTCTCGCCTGTCACTACGCCACCTCAGCAGCTGGGACTGGAACTGCTTCCGCATCTGGCACTCCCCAACCTTTTCTATCTATCCTTAGAAGTAGGGCGAGTGTCTAAAGACCAGGTTATCTCTCTGAATCATGTTATTCTTTGTTCTTGTGATTTCGTAAAGCTTTAAGCTAGAAAATCCAGGGGTTTTAGCAAAAAACCCTCCCCTCGCTCTTCTTATCAGCCCGCGGCCTTTAGGAACATAACTGCATCCGCCTGGGCTAACCAAACCTCAGGACAACTACCATACTAGGCGGCTAACCGAATCGTTAAGCGACCATAGGTTCCCGAATATCTGACGAAGCGATTTCGAATACTACTTACGAAATTTCGTAATAGGATAGCCTCAAGACTGTGGAATTCTTAAACCTTTCTTTGCATATTCCCGCCGTCTTACAGCTTATTAGAGTCCTCAAGTCAGCAACCTACCTTTTTTGCAAAATGGCCGCTCCTCTAAGAGCTGTCCTACTAGCAACTGGCGGGTGGTACCCAGGTTTTTATTTCCCTACTTCATAATAGATAGGCAGACGCGAAGCGAAGGAAGAGGAAAAGGGCAGGCATAAGCAGGAGATGCCACCACTGACTTCCTATATTAGATATGAAATAGGATAGCGGACCCTTTTACAATAAGAAAGAACTGCGAATCTTGGTCGAAAGATGGGAAGCTACTCCGATAGCTTCCTACTCGCAGCTAGGAGAGTAATGATAACTACAAGCTAAGGAGCTCAGAGGAAATAGGCAGCAGGTTTTAGTCCTCTATTGTTGAAAGAATGAAAGAATGGGAGGCTAAGCTTTTCCCCCTTGAGTAATGGGGGGAAGCAGGCTATTCGAATACAATATTGATATTTATCTTTTTCGGCCGTTACCCTTTATATTTACCTCTGGCCTCGGAGAAAGAGCCATTGACGGACCGAATACGGACCTTTATGTGCCAAAAGTCACATTTATTTCGTGCACTAACTAAGCCGCTACTCCTACCTTGGGACCAGTATCCAGGGAAGGCAAGGTTTATCTTACTCCCAGACAGGAGAGGGAAGAAGCCTTCCTTTTTGCCTTTGCTTGGCCCAGACCTTCAATCAACTTGAAGGACTTCGTAAACCCCTCTTCTTTCATTCATTTCTTTCTCATATCCGGTGAATTAAGACTATTTTAGCGGATCAGACTATAATAAAGAAAATTCATCTGCACCGGCATCAAATCGTCTGATTGTAGCGTGATTGAACTCTCACAAGCCTGAACAGAATAAGTCAGGCCTCGACCACCTCTTTTAGTGGTTACATAACCAAGGTGAATCAATCAAGTCAGGTTATGAGGCAAATTCCACTAAGAGTTGAGTCCAAAGGTAGCCCCCCCCGTTGTCAAAGTTGAAAGACTCGTCGCCTTGAATCGGGAGTCGGCGTCGAACGAAGGAAGGTCACATTCCGGTGTCAGAGGTTAAAAAGTCGTCTGCTTCATCATTCCACCTGTCTCCAACCTGAGGCCAGACCTAAGTCGAGAGTCGTGCTTTCTTGGAACGGGAAAGAGAATTCCGAGCCACCTATCCTAGTCAATAAAAGATTCTTTCATCGAAAAGCTAACTGCTAACAGAGTTGGTTGCTTTCTTAGAAGGAGACCCGGACCGAAGGATCTGATTTAGCTGGTTTCCGCATAATAATCATCGGGATTGATTGCAAGTCTGGGATCTCCCAGAAAGTTTTATTATCTGTACCGCGGCTTCGAATCCTGTCTTTCGCGCTGGGGCTAAGGTTGTCCATTCGATTGAGCTTTCTCCCTTTCTATTAGTTCGTGTGTTGAACGGTCTTCGAGTACCCCATAATAGGGGAGTAGTCGCAATAGATAGATGGGTAGGTGTATTGGCTTGGTATGAACGCCTTTCTTTGGGGGGCAATCATAGTCATAAGGAGTATCCGAACGAATGTTGAAGAAGGTTGAGTGGGATTTTCCTTCCCTCTTTCCTTTTTTGCTTGTTCGGCCTCTTCTTCATTTTGTCTTGTTCGGGGGCAGAGCTCGTACCTTCGTTCCAGCTAGAGTATAATCTGTCTGTCCTCCGGCAGCGAGTGGAGTAGATGAACGTAGCTAGTATAGTCTATTAGATGATATGAAAGTCTTATAGATTTGACTCGGGGGGAAACTAGTATAGTGGGGGCTCTTCTCTTAGGGTTTCGAGTTAGAACCTCTAGTCTCGGTCTCGCCACAACACAGTGGTATAATCTAATCTGTCTATACCTCACTCGGTTCAGGAAGTATCTCCCACTGCCTTCCTTCAGATTCAAAGCGGCACTCAACTAAGGGATTTCGGGCCAGAAGAAAGTAATGTTTACTGACGGGACGAGACGAAAGAGATCTTTGGCTTTCGAGTATTCACCTCCTTCCCTTGTCAGGCCTTTTCGTCGAGAGAGTCCGGTCTTATTCGAGTTCCTGCTGTAAGCCTAATAAGGTTCTTTATTCCTCTTCATTTTCCCTCAAATCTCGTGATCCTAACCCCCCCGGGAATCCATTTCCAGTCATTCTTCATTAGATCAAAAGCCTGTTCAGGAAGACTATCTAATTCTCCGGTCCTCGCATTAGTTGGGTTCAGTTCCAACTATACCATCTTCACTATCTTAATTCATCCATCCTCCCCGGTTCAGAAACTCCTCTCAACCCAATTCGATTCTTTTTCGACCCAACCCCGGAGAGGAGGGGCTATATGGGACATCTATCTACGGGGGCCTGCACTTTATTATAGGGAAAGGGGGGAAGGACGAACTTCATTCGGTAGCAGCGGAGTATCGAGTCATTGGTAACACCGCCTCATTTCGGAGCCGGATCGAAACCCGACTCACTTAAATGTCCTAGCGAGGGGTATCGATAAGGGTTGGATGCGAACCCCTCCTATGAGAAAGAAAGGAGCCTAGCAGCCTTTTTTTCTGTCTATTTCTGATCGAACTCCCTTCCTGTCATCGTATCTTGTGTCAGAATCGCTTTCAGGCTTCTTATCGCCTTCCCATCAGTGGCAGTCTCCCGTCCCTACCGAAAGTAACTGATCAACCTACTGTTGGAGAGCATATCTTTTTCCATTATTGGTATCTTTCTATCTCGGAGTGGACTAAGGCATCAATATGAATTCCAAGCCCTATCGCTTGGGAATAAATGCTTCCCTAGCTGCTTGCCGGAGAAAAACGAAGCCTTAAAAATTTGAAATTAATCCCTCCAAGCGGATAAAGGCTTAAACCTATTCATCTATCCTATCTCTCGCTTTACTCTTTTCGGAAAAGGTTATCGTTCCCATGAATCTTGATCTGCCTCCTGGCATTGATAGCAATTGATCGAATTCCTACTCTGGTTTGAGAAGCTTTTCAGTTTTCCTTATCTTTCGTGCGAACTGCCATGAAAAGAATTCGAAATACGTATATCTGGTACTAAAGAAACCGCCTTCGCTGGCCAACCCCTATGTCTTGGTACTCTACTCTCCCATTCATAAGAGAGTGGTAGTTGTCACCGGAAGCAGGTGAAAGCAGTGAGTTGAGTAAGTCTTGTCAACAATGCTTCGCACAACTAAATACTAACACACTGTTCACTTCTGTACTTCTCCACCGCCAAAACACAATGACTTATGCAATTCATACAGGCACGCATGAAACACGAGCGAAAAACGATGAATTTGCCTTAAAAGCTCGCGGGCCCCGACGGTCGTTCCTAGGCCCAGTCAACCACTTATGATGACTTCACCCTTACAAACCAGTGCTGGAGCCTCTCCTGCCGATGTCACCTTCAGGTACTTTCACCAGTACTTGAGCCAGCATCTGAACCGAGACCTAAAGCTGAACCGCTGCCCTCACTCAATTCTAATCTCGAAATCTTTACCCGATCTGGAAATGCTTATCTTATATGGCACCATAGGTCTTAGTTTCGTTTCCTATATGAGCTTCCGTCGACTACACTGAACTCCTCCTAAAAAAGCGCGTAAGGGGCCACCCACCCATTCCCCTTAGCCCTCTCACTCCCTAAGCTAAGGAATGAAAGGCCACATCTACCTCTAAAAACTAGAATAGAATACGAATAAGTCCAATACCATTGATGTCCAATAGCTTTCTATTTCTGACCATCTTCCCCTCTCTCCTCCCCCTGCCTAGATCCCCGGCCCATTTGGCGGATAATGGAAATCTTCCCATTGTTTTAAAAAGGCCGCAAAGAGGTCGGAGTTTGGGTTAACAATATGATGCAGATAAAACCTAAACTCAGGGGATTCGACATTAACGAGGAAAATCGATACAACCCGATCAATATCAGGGTCATGGGGGCTCTCCACCGCGTAACCCAAGGGTTTCAGCATCAGAAAGACCTTTTTTCGCATCTGGCGCTCAAAGACCTCTAGGGCTTTGACGGCCATCTGCTCCTCCCGACTTAAATTATTAAATTAAAGGGGGTCCTATATTTTGTAGGACCCGAGGAGGCTCTTCCTCAATGGAAGGAGAAGAAGGTCCCGCGGGAAGATTTAGATCGGGTAAGACTGCAAAGAGAGTCTGCTTAAAGACAAGCCCCCTAACTATCCCGCTATTCCTGCCCTAAAGCAAAGGAATCTGCTTGGTAGGAATAGCGGGATAGTTAGTTAATGAATCCGTGTAGTGTAATACAGGTTCTTTCCTCGAACGATGGCTACGAACTACGCGAACTGAATTGACTTGGAACTGAATGTACTGAAACAACCAAGGACCGACTCCTGTTGGTGCGCAAACACGACATCCAGCAAAAAAGAAGATATCCCCGGCTGCGACTGCTTTCTTTGCAGTTAGGTTAGCTAGTCCGCTCTTTCCTGTTCTTCAAGTCAAGCCCAATGAGCTTAGGGTGCCGTTGCACCCCTTCAATTAGAATAGATCTTGATTTAGTGTCCTTTCTTCCTGGGGTTTTGGAATTTCCTGGAAAGTGTGAAATAAGAGTAGTTAGAAGTAGGAATCGTTGGAACTAGATGAAAGCCAGTGCCAGTTCATGAATGAATGGCAAACGGTGCCGCTATGGGGTGCGGTTCCAGCATTGGCGGTTCGTGTTTAACGTCTTTCCGCTTAAAAGCACCTCTTCTTCTTTATTTATTCTTTCATCCGCCTTTCTTTCAACTAGTAGTGAGCCTTTTCCTTGACGAGGACACTCTCAGTGGATTTTCACTCCTTGCTAGGTAGTTTTTTCGGGCTGAACGGAAGCCTTTTGATTTGAACTGAGTTAACCTTGGGCTTCGAAGCAGTTCCCATCTTAGGTCGATCTGTCATCCCGTTGCTTTGACCAGACTGGTTTGGGAAGAAAAGATATCTTAGGCATGGCAGTTAGAAGATCCCCTTTTTTGCCACTCCATGATATTCCCTTATTCCAAGAACTGGATGCGCGTAAACCACCACTTTCTAAAAAATGATTTTTGGGGCCGGTTGATCGGTATGCAGACTGACTGACTCACCTATAAAATTCAGAAGGGGTCCCTAGGTCTACTCTAAAGCTTAGGGGTTTCCTAAGACTGGCTAACAGGCTACTAAGAGATCAAATAAGAGTAAGATGCTAAGATAAAGTAACAAGAGCCCAATGGGTGAGACTATCCCACGCCTTGTAGTTAGATCACGAAAGGTTGGGAAGTTCAACGATAGCTAGAGTAAGGCTTTATTCCAAGGCTCAAGAAGAAGGCTAAGGAGCAGGCTAATCAGGTTCAGAAAATCCGCGGATAAATTCCCTTCTACCAGTATGTTGAATAGTAGGGCCCATAGCCAATTACAATTAAAAGACAGGTACCAATGACAAACGCATTTCTATGTCTATAAGTCAGGGCATAAACTACCACTATTCAAAATTCTTCTTTCAACGAGTGGAACTATCTTTCAAGTAACCTTGTTCATTCGTGTGGGAAGGAAGGACTGCGACCGCGGCAGGTAGAAACTACTAATTGTACTAGTAGTACTGTAGTAGTGAAGATAGGACCGTCTTTCCTTTCGGGAGCTTCTGTCTACGGACCCTGATCTTTCTATATGCAATTATCATATCTGTCCGTGAGGCCGGGTGAAGGAAAGGAAGAGTTCCTGCTATGAAGAACAGAGGCGCTATCCCAAGGGAAGGAAAGAAAGCATGATAGTAGTGATCGCCTTCGATTGATAATTATCACCTTCTCTCCTGTCTGAGCTTAGGTCAGCAATCCAAAAAGTCATCTCCGACAAAGGAAAGAAAAGAGGGGTCGGACAGCTAAAGATAAGAGTGAATGCCCGAGGCCGAGGAATGGCTACCCGGCGAACATGAGGTCCCACTCACTATTCATGGCCAGACAAAAAGGGACCACTAGCCTAGAGAATCAAATAGGGAATAGGCCATGAGTTCACCCGCTTGCCCGAAGATGAAGGGGAAGAAAGAGATGCCAGGGACAGAGTAACCTCAGGGTTCATTTCATGCCCCCGGAAGGTAAGCCACAGGAGCAGGAGTGGGGAGAAGGAAAAGAAAGAGGAAAGGAGTTTTCCCATTCGATTGATCGATTCAGAGTCCCGAACCGAAGCCCATACTCTGACTAAGAAAAGTGGAAGTTCCTACCCTGGGAACATTGACATACGATCTTTCCGGATTAGGGAGCAGAGTATGAACCTGAAACCAATATGAAAGAAAGCCATCAAGCAAGATAGCAAGTGTCAAGTGTAGGTCTCCCATTCTATTACTGGGAGTTAGAACATGAAATGAAGAAGGAATAAAGAACGTTACAGCCCTACATCTCATTGATTAGGTCTTCTGGATCACCTGATAATCGTCTAATCAAAGAAATGTCATGACCTAATGGACTTTTGGACTAAAGCAGAGAAAGAGATGTCCTTGTCAGAGGACCAAGCCACTCGAACCAAGTTAGATTAGCGGAATGCAACTTCTTGACCTGACCGACGAGCTTCAATATGAGCTTCGAGAAAAGCATGCCATGCAAAGCACACTAACCTAACTCAATATAAGGCAAATAGAAAAAGAGCTGCAAGCCACAAGGCGAGATGAGCTCAATACGAAATTCTCAGATATTGATGTTCGCCCAGAGCTGATAGATGAGTCACGTCGGAATTGAAAATTCACACTGGCAACAACACAAGAGATCAAAGCGGCAGAAGAGAAAGGAAGGTGTGATTCTCCAAGGGACGGGGAGCTAGCCGTGCCTCCGAACCCGTTGGGAGCAAAATCCTGGCCCTTATGAGCAATTGGATCGTGTACCGTGAGTGAGTGAGCTTAAGGCCTCAGCCCTTCCTGTAGAGGATTCCCTTTTCGGACAGGAAATCGTACAGGCCCAGAAGCTCATAGTCGCACCAACAAAAGCCTATTCTGATTAACTTCCTGAGCCACCAGCATTGGCTTCATTCTTACCTGTTCCCTCTCGTTGGGCTCTCCTGTCTGAGTGTGTGCTGGCTTTTGTCCTCTCCGCTTTGCTTTCCTTTCTTTTTTGGCATCTCTGGTCTTCTCCGCTCCCAGTTGGGTATCTCTTAGGACTTGAGCTGACGGTTTTTTCCATACTTTACCTATCTCCTTGACCTATCGCTCCATTCGGTGAAGTGCCCCCTTCCATTTAGAGAGGTAACAGGAATCCACCCGTAATGCGTGAACCAGTTCCCTTTTCTTTTGTTTTTATATGAAATATATTACAGGATTCAATCTTCACACTTATCACTTATGAGGGTCAGCTTTTAGTGGTTTATTGGATCCAACTTCAATACCCATTTTTGAGAGAGATAGAAGATAAGGTAGGATTCTAAGTCAGAGTTCGAACTGGTGCTTACACCGAAGCTCTTGTCCTTGCCTTAAAGTGACGAACTTAAATAGAGAGTCCCCCACCCTCGAGGAAGATGATATTCGCTTTAGCTGGATCTTTCAGACGGGCAGCCAGCATGCGGTGTTCTTTCTCCTTGCATAACGTAAGGAAGACAGACTGTCACACGGCCAGAAAGAAAAAAAGTCAGTGACGGCAGAGCTTGAAGTTACTAGAGGCATTCTACTTCCCGGTTCTTTTACCAGCCAGCCTACGGCACCGCTCCGTGGGCATCTGCACGACGTTCTCATTGTTTCAAAAATAGAAAGAATGGCCCACACGCAAGAGATGCTTAAATAGCATGCATTTGGTCAACCATTTTGTTTTCTTATATAGAGAGAAAAGGCCCTGTGCGTCCCATGCTGTTAGTTGGTAAAGAACCAACAAAAGTAAAAGTTCTCTATACTAAAGTCTTGAATTCTTTCGTTACTAGATCTAAAGTCTTGAAATCAACCTAATATCATGCATATCCTTCGCCCATTATCTCCTCATCTTCCTATTTATAAGCCACAGCTCACTTCGGCGTTTCCAATTTTCCGTAGATGCTTCTTTTTTTTTATGAGAAAAGGAGGGATTGTCAGTCTAATCCTAGTTTATATGACTCCCTTGCTTTTCAACTGGGGCTTGACTTGGGGCGCCCCTTTCTTTATTTTCTTTGCCGAGTGGATCGATTTTCTTCTGTCTTCAATGGAAGGATTCCCTCTTTCCATTGGAGGCGGGGGAAGCGATGCCGGCCCTTCGAGACGCCCGGTTCTCGATCTAAACAGCACCCCCCAACCGGAGCTAGATCTCAACCAACCTGCTGCTCATGAGCAGGAGCCGGAGCCCGCCCCCCCACTCGACGACCAAGACCTGCTAACGAAGAGGAAACGGGTGAGCGAAGAGCTTCGTTTGCTTCTTCAAATCGGAGCCGTCAAAAGGAAAAACAAAATAGCTGACCAGCTCCTCGATTGGATGGGACTGGATAATGAAACGGATCGTACCCTCTTGGACGATTTATATAATCACTTATATGATCTGTCTGAGGAGCAGGGGAGAAGGGTGGGTCAGCCCCAAATGTTCTCTAGTAAAGGGATCAAGAGTCTCAAACTATGGTTCTTAAATAGGAAGGAAAGATAGCACGGGGAATCCACAGACCCCACTATCTCGTTGGCGGGATGCGAGACCAGCTCGCGTTCTACGGGGAACTTTTTTAACTATAAAGGTGGATAATATAGAATAGTACTTTTTTTTCCACGTCAGGCAAGCCTTGGTGGCGTGCTTCCTCCAGTTCTTATTCTTGGTCAATGCAACTTTGTTGGTTCCGGCTTATTAAAGAATCTAGCAGCTCTTTCTGTTGTCCCAGTTGTTGGCTAATCGATATTTGCTGTTGCGAACTACTTCTGCTCTGCTTGCCTTCTCTTTTTCTGATTGCGGTAGTCCTTCCGCTTTTCCTAGATTGACAAGTCAAAATAGGAAGTCTCTCCGGTTGTATCGGAAGTCGGGTCATCACCGGGTTCCACTTTCTTAATGGTGTCTCTGGATTTGGATCCGTATGCAAATCATTACGTGACCGGCTCATATGATGAAAGAAATGGGACATTTCCCTGGACTTGGCTTGTGAAGGGGAGAGAGTTTGACAAGCTGATGCAGCTAAGAAGCAAAAAGTGACGACTATTTTCTTCTAATCTAAATAGAAGTAGAAAAGGCATTAAAGGAACAAGCACTTCAAATCAAAGCAAAGAATCGACACAAGAATTCTCCGGATGAACAATCAAACATTCCAGCAACGGTTACAACTTAGAATTCAAATTAGAGAAGAAGGAAATTGAGTGTCTCCCTGGCAATGGACCTCTTCCCTTAGTGAACTGCTCTGTCATAGATTCTTACCTGAAGTTCAACAGCTTTCCGGACAAGATTGGGAGAGCTTACCAATACAAGTAGTGTAACCAATTCCTTCCCGGAGAAGACAATCTGACCAGAGTGGAAGCCAATCCATTCTAGTTGTTAGCAGTTCCGACAGTCAAGTAATAAAGAGTGGATTCAACTGCCCTGGGAAAGATTCCCTTCCTAATCAGGATAGGATAGTGGATCTCCATATAGGGGCAAAAGTGCTACCTTATTAGTGCCATTCGGTCGGATATCCCAATCTTTGAGTTTGAGTCACTAGTGCCAGTCTTTGATCAAGAAAGGTAGGCAGATCGACTGTATCCATTCAATTCAAGATTAGCCAGTACTCTTTCCCTTATCAAGAGCTTACCGGACTGATTGTCTTCAATGTCCGGAGTAGGAGTCTATGTCTGATCACTTACTTTCAGGAATAGAGTTCAGATTCTAGTCTTAGTAATCTTATGTTGTGAGATAGGAGATAGAGTTCACTTCCTGTCACTGTCCGGGAAGAGAGTTTGACTTCAGGGAATGTCTTGAGAGTGAGTTCCGGAGTACTTTCCGGGACATGTGATCTTCTATTCTGTTTTGAGATAGGTTGTGAGAATAGCTTCTCTTAGGAGAGTCTAGTCTATCTTTATTCAATTTCCTGGCTTTCTTCCGCTGTTACATCATCGAATCATTCTTTAGAAATGACTTATGAATTATAAGAATCATTTTTTTAAACTACTGGCATATAAGTCTTAACTTCACTGAGATACTGCCTAAGGTAAGGCATCTTGCTATACCTGTTGTTGCCTTGCCCTTGCAATGAATATCCTTTGCTTTCGTAACCGGTGTTCTTCTTTGGCGAACTCTTTCATGTCAGCCTATCCGCTTCTCCCTGCCGCTGCAACAGGAGGGATTTTAAAAAATCTTCGTAACCGGTGTTACTGGATTGACTTTTGCTGGAATAACCGATGGTATTGAATGCGTAACCGGTCTTTTATCTACGAATCCCATATCTCCCGCCCGATCCAGCAGCCAAGGAGATAGCCAAGCCCACTCAAGAGATCCTACTATGGATATGGATCGGGGAGGTTTCCCAACCAGGATGAGGACAGGGCTCATTGAATCAGCAGGGAGTGCATAAACCCCGGTGATAGATGTGATATTGGTTTGAAAGCCCTTCCCCCTTCTCTTTATTTTATGTAGGAGTGAAACCCGGCAAGATCCAACTTGAAACTTGAAAGCGAGTTTGATCCTAACAATGCTTTTGATATTTTCAGTAAATAAAAAACTTGAGATGAATATAGACCCAATCCTTCTCTCTCCAGGTGATGAACCAGTTCCATGCATTGGTGGCAAGATTACGGAGGCAAATACTATTCTGTATACTCATGAATAATTCACTTTCTTCTATCTTCAGGTATTTCGATTAGGTGCAGTCTATAAGGCCTGTTAGTCAGTGTGGTCTCTCTCGTCTCGTCCCTTGACCGCTACACCTTCTTTCTTATTTCTTCCTATGTTGGTAAAGATCCAACCAATAAGAATTGTTATCTCTAAAAGAGAATAAATCCATCTTCTCCCGGGGAAGTGTAGTTAAGGTCGGCAAGACCAACTCAGTTCTGTGAAAGCGGAATCTAGCTCCGCAAGGCAGACACTTGACGAAATGTTCATAGTTTCGCCTGTCAGGACAAACTAAACCAAAGCGGGTCAAGCGGATCAAAATGGAAAGAAAATGGAGGTTGAAATGGGGTTGGGGTATTGTATTTCCCTCTTCACCGTAAGCTGTCTTGTCCCCCCTCAACTATATATAGATGTACATACCATGGACGCTGACGCTGACCTAAGGGCCTTCGTACCCACGCAATTAAGCTCTTCTGTAGCGGTAAGGAACCACAACTAGATTCTGTCTACTGGACAATCTTCCTCAGATTGAAATGAAAATGAAGAAAAAAGAGTTGAGTCTTAAATGTCAGGCTGTTTAAGTCTCAACGCCGTAATATTCCAATAATAGCAAAAATTTCGTATATTAGTGTTAGTGGAAGAAAGCAAGCAGTGAGTGCAACGAACGAGTAAGAAGGCTAGTAGCTAGGAAGTGACCAAGCGCCAAGTACGGTTCAAAGCCATTCGGTTTACGTGGAGTCAAGGCTGTGATCCGAGGGCGTAAAGCGAGAAGAAGTTTACTGAGGGTTGATAAATAGTATTATTTTAGTATTAGAAGACAAGATAGTCGTTGAGGTGTTTACTTACCTAGGAAGGTAGTCATCAGCTAGTAAGAGAGCTGCTAGGAAGCAATGGTTGCGTAGCTAGTGGTTTACAGGTTAGAAACCTTCTTGCCCCAGGAATATTCCATAAATAGGAGGTTATTTCGAATAGAAGAAAGAGAGCGTTAAGCGATGGGTTGGAGTCCAGGCTTCTAGATAAGAAGGCGAATGAGCTGACTTGTCAAAGTAACGGAGAGCGACAAAGACCAAGGTCTGTTATGGAATTAAGAGCTCGCTCCGCACCTGTTAGAGCTTTTAGTGGAGCTAGTACATTTGCTGTTACCAGTGAAAAGAAATGGATCGAGTCAGATTCAATAGCCAAACCAGAAGGAAGGGTTGGTGGGGAAGGCTGTTTAAGACTTTCGGTTTCGGCTACGTACCTGACTTTTCGGAAAGTCGAAGCAAGACTATGAGTTTAGGGTGTTAAGCTCCTAGTAGATGAGCAAGTACATTTTATGTTCCCACGTACTAGTCCTGTACAGAGCCGATGTTCTTAGGCCCACAGAGCAGTCTCTTGCAGCCATTTCTAGACCAATAGCCGAAGCAGATGGGCAGGGAAAAAAAGGGGTAGGCAAGGAGTTGAACGACAGAGCAAGCCATTCCTGGTAGAGCTGGGAAGGTAGGAACCTCTGATGGTGGTTGTTAACCTTCTATTTCCCGGTATAGTTGAGTTCAGTGATTCGAAGGAAGGGAAAGGAGCCGCTTAAAAGCACCTGCCCTGCTGTTGGAAGGTTTGCGGAAATTGATAGAGGCCGCTAAGGGCGAGGCCGTTAAGGGTTCCTTTAAATGGCAACGGGAGAGCAGACCTTTTTTTTTGATTGAACCAAAAGTGCAAGCGCGAAGTACGGTTAATGAAAAAATATCTCTGAAGCTAGTAATCCCAGGTCGCAAAGAGAAAGCAAAAACGAGGGGTAGTGGGAAAGAAAAGAAATGGGAATGGAATCCCAAGATATTTAATTAATTAAAAAGAAATAAGATTGCGGGATAATAGCCCGAGAATGACAGTAAGGGCGCAAGGGCAAGTAGGGTTATTGAATTAATCTACTCCAACAGTTCGCTTTCAGCTCACCAACCATACTTTTAAGTTTTAGATTCGAATCATAGCCATGCCATGGCAGGAAGGTCTCAAAGGAATAAATCAGTAACGGTTAGTGAATCCTTAGCGCCGGCTAGTACGATAGCGACATTGGGTACAGCAGTAAGGGATGTGTTTTATCAACCGGGATATAAATAAAAGAAGAAGGTGCGTCGCGTCCAATCCCATCGGTCGTAGTAAGCTGAAATGATGGTCTACGATCACCTCAAAGAGGTAGTCAGCCCGGAAGCTAGGAAGAAAAGAAGCTATGAAAGCAGGAAGGAAGTTCGAAAAGAGGTAAGTACGGTTATTTCATTGAATGAAGGGGAAAACATCAAGATAAGGCCGCCAAGGAATGTTGATCGAGGTTCGAAGAAGCTCACTTCAGGTGAGGTTTAGAGATCGGATTGATGGAAAGGAGTTTACAAAAAAGTCAAAGGGAAAAAGAGAAGTTTTTTAATCGCGGAAAGACAGATCGCTTCGCTTAAGCTCTGAAGCATCTTTCCTTTCTGTGAAGCTAGTAGCCGAAGTAAGGGCATCAGATCCTGTGCCAATTGCCTATGGGTTTTAACCAGTGAAAGTAGCAGTGGGAGGGGCAAGAATTTTCTTCTTTGTGGAGTCAACTCATCTTCCCCTAAGCGGAACACATGGTCTACAGGGTCCCAAAATCTTGAAGCAACTCTTTCAGAGTTAATTTATGAGGAGACCCGAACACTATGCAGCCCAAGACTAAAGATATGGTCATGGCCACTCCAGCATCAGGCCAGTATGAAGATCAGTCAGCATCACAGTCTCGACCTTCTTCTTCCCCTATCGAGTGGCCTGACTTCCGCTCTTCTCACTTTGCTTTGTTCGAGTTGCTTTATCAGACAGAACAGTTAGGCAGGTCAGGGAAAGCGGGCTAGTCCCAGAAAATTCTCCTCTCCTAGGTTCTGTTGGGTCTAAAAATCTTATTATTATATACACATTCCAGGGTGGCGTGGCCTCGAGAAAGGTGCTTATGCGGGACCGGCAGTGTGGGTCTAGATCTAGATGGAGCTTGCTGTGTCCGAGAACTTCGTCTGTTATAGTATTCCCTCCCGCTGCCTCCCTATCTGATGCTAGATCAAGAAAGGAGCTCTTCAACAATGAAGGGCATATGGCCCATAACTAATTTCACTAGTCTCGTCTCTAAGTCTGCTCAAATCTCTTTTTTCTTCATAAGAATGCCGAGTCGAGAGTGAGCGTCCTATACTTCTGCAGTAATTCCGCTCTTTAAAAGACTATCAAGTTACACCGCTTCGGGTGACCGCCCCTTCCCAAACCAAAGAAAGTAAATTTCTATTGATTGCAAGATTGAAACCTTCCCTCTCGGATCGGTAGACGAGTCTTTATCTGCTTGACCCTTCAAGTCACATACTAAATGTGATGAAGGAGCGACTCGAGTCAAAGCGTTCCAAGAGGATCCTTGAATTGACTTGATCATTTCAAAGCAATCTTTGTTACTTCCTGAGCTGTCGTCAAAAGGCATTGAAGCGAAAAAAAAGGAAGGGCTTTGATCCAACCTTGACCATAAAGCATATCTTTTACACCAATTACTGGAACATGCCTTCGACACAGGATGCTGCCTTCCATTCGTTGTTCGTTCTTTTGCGCAGGCCTTCTTGCCGGGTTAGAACACTCGGTAACCGGCTTTCATGAGCTAGCAAGGAGGTTATGACCAGTGATGCTTCCCTTCAAATTCAAGACTAATTAAGTAAGTGAGGTTGGATGAACTAGCTCAAATCTTTCGATTGATGCCCTTACCTTAGCCCTTAAGGAAAGAAAAGCAAAAGATTTTCAAGTAATTTTAATTCCCTTCTATCGATCTACGATCAAGGATTTTCCTATTTCCTTTTCTGTTGAAGAGAGTGAAATAAGCGAGCTTCACTTGTTCTAAGGGAAGAAGCCTTCTTTGTATTTTGTATAGCCAAGTACAGTCATGCTAAGCGTTAAACGAACCTATCTATATATGAAAGAAAACGAGCCTATACTCTATACTATAGGCGGGGACCTATAAAGGTACCAAACCAAGCCTATCCTATAAAGGCTCGTTGAGACCTCTCATCTCTCTGGAAGGCGCAAGGTCTTAATAGTCTTGCCCGAGTAGTCCCTATTCCAGTAATAGGTCTTCGGCCAAACCCAAGGTCAACAACCAAGGAGTATGCCTAACCCAGCACGGGTCTTTCCTCACTCAGGAATGCAGGTAGCGAAGCTAGACCGCTAAGAAGCCTTGAGCTCTTTCGTCTGTGGAAGGGCTATCTACTTTTTTCTTATGTCCCAAGGGACTTCCTCGATCAATAAAGGGTCTTAGTATGGTTCTTGAGCGGTTGATGCTGCAAGAGTAAGTGCCCAAAGATGCGACCTATTTATGTATGGGTCGGAAGATCATTACTGTGGAGGGAGGCTCGCACCAACCTTGCTAGGCGGGGAAGTTCGCAATGTTCTAACCGAGCTAAGAGCTAATACAGGTCCGAAGAGGCGGTGCCGTGCCATAGGCCCGAAATGGTCCTAAAGCCGCTAAGTAAAGCAGCTAAGACAGGGGCGAAGTCCTTTGTTCCAATACGGGTATATCAGGCACAGGAGACAAGGTCCCTCAGACACGGGGGCGTAAGAAAAGATCCCATTCGGTGGATTCAAAGTGGCATAAACTCGCCTATATCGGTCATAGACCAAGGTCTGCAAGCCTGCTTATTATTGAGTTAGGAAGCCAAGCCTTAGCGAGTCTATGCCAATGTCAAGAAGCCGGTTGATCGTGATTCTGTCTCCTTCTTAAAAATAACAAAAAAGGGGCGCCCCCAATGTGTTGACCTGGTCGGAAAAACGCGATCAAAGTAAGGAAAGAAACTTTCTTGTTAAGATTCTGATTCATCTCAGTCCTTAGATGCTGAATCTGTTCCTGCTTCTTCTATGTTAGTAAGCAAGGACCCCAAAAAAAAAGTCTTTCTTGCCTTTAATTTAAGGTAGCTCCTTTCCTAGCCAATAGGCGCTTCCAACCCGTTGGAGAACGAGCTTTTTCTTTTCATTTTCAGTCCCAAAACTCTGTAAGGGAATTATGTAGCCCGTCGCCCCCCGGATTCTTATCTTAGCTTAGTCAGTCATTTCTCAGGGAAAAGCGGAGGAGTTCGTCCCTTCTTCCTGAAAAGGAGTAAGAGGGGGTGTGTCGGCAAAGGAAGAGCGGGTAGCCCGACCCGAAGGGATGGCGCGGCCGGGTTCTGTTGATAGTAAGCGCCGCATGGTAGTAAGTAAGCTAGACAGTGTAGCCTCTTAGGCAGTAGTCGTCTTAGTCAGCGGGCAATGCCCTGAAAGCTAAGAGCTCAGTCAGGGGTTAAGCTTAAGAAAAAGAGAGAAAAGGAGGTAGTTTTTCTATGCCAATGCCACCAAAGAGGCCAGTTTCTCGTTCTTCCCCGAGGCAATTTCTTTTGTGGAGGAGTCAAGTGTCGCTGTCGAGTCAGTTTTCGTTGTTGAGAGTCCCTCTCTTTATTTATTCTAAAATTCATATATCAGTATATAAAATATAAAGAAAAGAAGGCTGTCCCTTGGCGAATAGATTGTCGATCTTTAATCAATAGCAGTAGGAGTAGCTGGCACTGGCTTTCGATTCGGGGATATCATATCTTCTTTGCTGTCTTATGCTTATGTTGGTATAATAAGTAAGGATTGATTGCATTATTCCGGATTCAATAGCTGCAGCAGGGGAAGAGGGGCTACAGGGTATCTGACCCCGATGACATAGGGACGGTTAGGCTTGTTGGCTGGCTTATGAGAGTTTCCTGTCCCAATTCAACACTCCCTTTCTGTTGATTAGAAGAAAGAGTTAATTTTCTTTGTGTCCAATAATGTTGATTCGCTGGCTTTCCCTCTCGACAGAATAGAAACTAAGTTGAAATTGCATGGAATGCCGTACAATCAATAAGTAAGAAAGAGCGTTCCTTTTTGTATCTACTTTCAGGAAGAGAAGTGGGATACCGCTAAATCACGTATACCTCTAGAAATATCCATTCCGATTGAATGGACAGATGTCTGCTAGGAAGTGACGGCACTAGGAGAAAGGGCATGCCACTAATCGGATCACGGGACAGACTTCACATTCAGGCACGGAATCAACTGTGATCGAATAAGCTGTTTTGAGGTCTAGAAGCAAGGGAGCCAGAGGCGTCGGGAAAGGCAGGGAAGTAACTGACTTAATCTAATCCCTTTTGTATTCGAAGAGCTGAAGGCTTACTAAGGCAAGCAAATGACATAGAATAAGAGTAGGCAGAGAATGCCATGGTTCTTGTTCAAGAATAAGCCGTTGTCAGACTAGCAATTGAATCAACTGCTATTGAATTCCTAACCGCTGCAAAAGACAAGAAGAACGTAACCGGTGTTAAAGTTATAAGGCTGACTGCTCTCGTAGTCGTAGCCGCTTTTGGCACTGATTCCTTTCCTGGCCTTAATGCCAGAGGAGCAGGGTCGATGGTCGAAGAGAAGGGATAATAGTAGTAGGCGGACTAAGAGGAGTTGGAGAAGAAAGATTTGAAAGGTTTTTTGTCACTTCTGTAAAGGTGATAAAGGACAAAAGGGGGGAGACGGCCTGAGGCCAAAGCTATGGCAATATGGCCATATTCCTTAGACATCATACTTTTTGGATTACAAAGAAGATGATGACTAAGAAAGTGAAGAAGAAAGGCACAATGCTCCTGACCTCTTATCTCACCTTTCCCCATCTCGCTACGAGCGCAGGAGCCGAAAGAGATATGTGTATTATCTGCATTAAATTTCACATCACTCCAAGTAGTCAACATATCCACAGTCACATCCAGTCCGTAGAATGGCAAGCTAGTTAACAAGGACACGTCCATGACCGAAGGAATGGAATCAACCCAAAGCCGAAGTCAAAGGGTAGATGTGCTCAAGAAGCAAAGGGCTACAGCGATCATCGAGCGGGGATATTTTGCTTGGAAAATGGAATGCATTCGTAGATGCCAACATTCTTCAAAATCTCGACAATCTTGTCATCACTCTCTATACGCTCTGCCCAGTTAAGCCATTCCTTTTGAGGTTTTTGCCATGTTCTCACAGAATTATACTGGAACCATTTGGTCCGAGCCTGAAGGTTGAAAAAGAAAGATATCCGTTGTCCGATATGGTAAATAGACTCTTGCCCTGCGTGTACCTTGGATATTCCCTTTGGTGGTCTTCTCAGCCGGAACTATTGAATTTGTCTCAGATTATAAGTGAAACATCGTCTGCCGCGGATGCTGTAGATAAGAGAGATGAGTCTGATTGTGCAGCATTCCTCAGATACCTTCACGGCGGTCCGAGATACTTGAACGGGAAGTGCAGATGGTGCATAGCTCGGAGCAGAGAGCTATGATCGAGGCGGAACTTACTGAAGCGAGTGACTGGAACAGTAGATACAGTAGACTTTGTCCCATGCCTCCAAGACTTTATGGCCGCTTCCCTATGGTATCGGAGGCAACTCAAGTGCTACCTTCTTTCGCCTGACGCTAACGAAACCGAAACCCTAGCTATTAGGTAGGGCTTTCCTCGGGGCGGGGATAGAAATGAACTGATGATAGAACTTTCAATAGGGCGGGTTCGGGCAGTTTAATACTTAACTTAGTAGCCCAGTATGAAAATCGAGTTTTCGGCTTCAGGGAGTGGGAAAGCGGGTTTGATGGCATTTCTAGGAACTGGGGAAGAAGGGTCAGATGAGCTTTTAAGACTGGATTCCCCTTCATGTCTGATTTTATATTACTATTAAAAAAAGGGGGGCTTTGCTGACAGATAGATGGCGCTAGCTTTCTAAAAGAGTGTGGAGGGTAAGGCTTTCACCTTTCACATCCCATTTCAGTACGTTGCCTGATTCTCTCTTCATTGGCTTAGTCAGCCGGGGCTTCTTCCACTTCAAGGCCCTAAGAATGAATATCCCATCCAGTTGACGAGACACTAATGACCTAAAGTAAGTAGCCAAAGCTCATGGAAAAAGGAGTTCTTGCCGCCCTCTTTGGTACTGTTTTTTACTAATTCCCAGATGAGACTCTTTCCCAAGAGCCCACAGAGAAGCGACTGGCCAGACAAATAGCTTAGTCGCAGGAAGATTCCCCAACTGAGAATAGGTCGTGGGATCATCCGATCTATGAGAATCTCTCGGAAAGCTCTCGTCGACTCAACCGATCAATAGAAGGAAGGACCACCTCTTAGAGGAGCCTCTTCTAGTTCTTGCATGACGATCCCTTCCCCTTTCTTCACATCAAGGGATAGAAAGGAAGAAGATTCTAGCCTGATTAGATTATTATATCGAAAGACTTATATTCTAGGAAGGTTAGCACTATCCCGAAAACAGCCTACTTGAATTGAATAAGGTAGAGTCAGATTCATATGTAAAGGCTAGGCACCTTCCCGCATTCGCACCTTAAATTTAAATAAAGTATTAAAGAACTAATGCTACATCTGATCTGCTAATTGAATTAGATATTCTATCTCTTCCTTGGAACAGGTGAATCAGAAATTGGATCTCCATGCCCAGAATCTGCTGCTTGAGAATCAGCTGTGGGACGTCGAGGTAGTGCTAATGCTAGCAATAGCAATAGGGTAAAGCAAGCAAGACTGATTGCACACGCCTAAAGGAAGCAAGGTGAGGATAGAAGAAGCCAACCTGCCAACAAGTAAGCCCCTCTTTCGAGTTCTAGAGCTAAAGTGACGGTATGTATGCGTAGTTAGTAATCCCACCAGCGCTGTAGGTTCTAGAGTAGGGGGTAGACCTGGTACTAGAGCTAGATCTATTTCATTATCAGTATGGGAAGGTTCTAAACCAGCTAGAGGAAGCGGGATAGCATAAGCAAACCAGCCAACCCCGCGTTCTGTTCTATAATTCCCTCTAACCTGGTGCTGTAGTATACCCGGTAATCCCAGGTGCTGGAGTTATCAAAAATGAAAGGAGATATGCGCCTTTTCAAGGGATTGTCTTGCTCAACCGGAAACAGAGATAAGCTCGAGTGACGTAAGTAGGTCTATCAAGAGGGATCGGTTTACGGTTCACACATGTTTCAGTCGAGAACTTCCTTTCCTGTGGGAAATAGCTTCGACGATTGGTCTTCTCAGATAATTCGATCGGCGAGTAAGACTCCCTATGTTATGTGGGTGCAATTTATAGAGGAGTGCTTCCTCGCTAGAAGCACGACTCGCAGTGCTTGAACGTCTTGTGGCAGCTAAGGCAGCGTTAAGGCTAGGGAATAGAAGTCAGTCAAGTCAAAAAGCCAGAATGTCTTTCCTATGGCATCTGTCTTATAAGCGCTCTTTTTTAACCTTTCAGGGAAAGGCGGTCTGGTCGACCTTCATCCAAGTTCAGCACACCCGAGAACACAGCGCTCGCTTACACTTGAGTCCTATGCTTGTTGGCCAGACTTGTTCCATCTTTACATGGTCCTGCGGTCGTTTGGTTCAGGTACCGTCAGACCGGCCTCTGTAGCCTCTTTTCAGCAGCTGACAGAAAATATCTTGAATGAACCATTACGCCTTTCATGTGCAGAAGCCTACCAGACTTAGTGATTTCATAGATGCTAGAAATCAGACCCTCTTTGACCTTGCGACTGAGGATCATCAACCGGCACAGACTCTAAAGCGCGATCAGAAGCAAGCGGTCCTGGAAAAAATACATTAGATATAGCAGGACTTTCTTTTCTCAGGGGATATAGAAAAAAGTATAAGCCCATTAGAAATAGAAAGAATTAAATTAGCTAAGTCAGAATGAAGGGGGCCCAGGAAAAGGCACAAGACGTTCTTAGATTGGACATTACCGGTCAAAGCATGGATTCTAAGCCTTTCCTCGATCGGTAGGAGACAATCCTGTTAAGGGTAAGGAGAAAGTAAGTAGTCGGCCTAACCTTCGGTTCCCGTAACCAAGTTTTTTTTTCTTACTTAATTAATCCATACTTTTTTAGAAGTGTGGGGCAAAGAGCGACTTCTACTTCTAACTAAAGGCGAACAGCCGGCAGTGCAAGCAAATAGAGAGCCTCCGCCCGTTTGAGTCGTTGCGAGCCGGAAAGCGTACCGGCAGTTTGAGTCGTTGCGAGCCGGAAAGCGTACCGGCAGTTTGAGTCGCAAAAGGGCCGCTTGCTTAATTATATTATTAATTCTAATAATAGATATAGAATATTATATATATAATAATATAATCCATTTTTTTTTATCTAATTCTTCATTCCTGAGAAGAGGAAGAAGCAGATAGAGCAAAGGCCTCCCCGTCGCCTTCCGTCCGCTCTTCCCGAAGTGAGCGAATTGCATGTAGAGATCCGTAGGGGCTTATAGTTTAATTGGTTGAAACGTACCGCTCATAACGGTTAGATTGTAGGTTCGAGCCCTACTAAGCCTACCACATCATGATTGGATAACCACGCACAGAAGATGATTTCGGGGGAACGGGAGTGCCTTCTTTTATCGTCTTTATGGTTGGTGATATTCATTCTTTCTCTCTCGACTCATAGCATTCAGTATTCAAGTGCGTCTTTCTAGTTGTCGAGTATCTCGTTCAATCGCTTGAATAGGTCCAACCGGGAATCGTCGAATCTCTAACGATCGCATCTTTCTGTCTGATCGGAGGTGGCTAAGGTGGGTTCATCATGGAAGTCTACGGTTTCTGCGGTCAGCTCGCCCTGAAAAGACTGAACTTGCTGCTTGATTACTTGATGGCCCGGACTTCCTTTACCGGAAGGCGTGCACTTAACTGAAGTAATGGATGGCAGTGGAACTCATTGCCTCTGTCCCTGTTTTCCCGTTCTGCTTGCTCCTCTAGCTCATCAATGCCGGAAGTCGAGCTGCTATCGATCCTGGAATCAAAGACAGGTTGGGACAACTCCATTCCCATCTCGTATATCACAGACTTTCGTTCTTGCTTTCTTTCGATCCTCCTCTTTCTCACCTGTCTGCTGCTCTGCTATAAGCCGAAACAGGGCCAGCGCTGGAAGATGCCCGAGGAGATAGTGGAGTGGCTCTCGTTCCTTCACCTATGCCCCAGTTTCCTCTGGTCGACTAAAGCTCACTGCTAATGGAAGGGCGCGGCTGGCCGATTCCCTCTAGTCTAGCGGGTTAACTCATTCACCACCAAGAGAAGATAAAGTCAAGGGATTGGAGAATCTATAGTTTATGCTTCCCCTGTTCATGAATCGGGTCCGTTCCCGAATCGACTTTTAGACCTCAATTGAATCTAGAAAGCGAAGGCCTCTAAGAGATCAAAAAAAATCTCTTCAAATATCATAGATCAAGAAAGGGCTTTTTCTCAGGCTGACTTTCTGACTTGAAGTCTTTCCGTTCCCGATTCAATTACAGCTGTTCTCGCTAAAGCCGGATCTGATCCCGCTTGAGAAAAAAATCCTGATCTTCCAATTGCGTCAATAAGAGAGATGCCTGAATCGGACATATGAGATGAGCCCGTAACCCGTCGCTTTTTTCGTGAAGACCAGATGCGCTCTTAGCTTCATTTCAAGATGAAAAATCTTTCTCAACTTTCATTGGTTTGGCGGGGCTCTTCATCTATCAATCGAAGGTGAGAGTTGGCTTCATTGCTTGGTTTTTGAAGACGGGAGAGATCTCAGATCAGGTTCAACCTAAAGTGAGTCATCATAGGTAGGGTTCCGCTCCTTGCTTTGAGGAACGGACAGACCAGACAGTCGTGATTGTCTTTCTTTCTTTCTCTTTCTTGCCTGAGACCGGGCTTCAGAGCCTATCCTCCTTCACCTCTTTCATGAATTGGAGGGCCTAGTCCGTCCAACCAACGGGATCAGATTCGAAAGTGATTCCAGAAGCATTCATATTAAAACTGCTCACCTCATAGTCCTAAGTGGTGACTCGCTCAACGATTCTAACCTAACTAGGCACAGAGTCTCGGCTGCTTTTCCGAAACCGACCCCGTCACTTGCTTCAAAGCCGGAAGAGGGGCAGCAGTTGACTGAAACCTCTCCTCTGGCCGGGAAGTCACGGGACCCACTCTCGCCGTTACTTCTATTTCTTCTTTTTAGAATCAATCTGTAGGTGGCTTTTTAAGTCCGCCGTCAAATCCCAGGGCTCAACCCTGGACAGGCGGTGGAAACTGCCAAGCTGGAGTACGGTAGGGGCAGAGGGAATTTCCGGTGGAGCGGTGAAATGCGAAGAGATCGGTGATTCTGGCGCCCACAGAATGGAATCGCCGCGAGCTCTCCTTCACTTCACATCAGATGTGGGGCTCCCATTTCCTTCCGTAGTTTCGGTCTCGTTGTACCCAGGATCCCGCAACTTCGACTTATTCCACCGGGACGCTACTTCTGGCGAACAGAACTCTAACCAACTTAGCGATTTCCCGCCGAAACGCTTTCATTGAGAGAGCTCATACTAAAAAAAAGGTAAACGGTAGTTGAGAATTTACTTTTGAAGCATGGGGGACTGAACGCTTTCTTAAGGTTGCTTGCAATACGGGAAGAGTCCCTCTATTTCCCGAAACCTTCCCTCTTTGCTGTACTCGTTCTATGGTTACATACGCTAATTAAGTTGAAGGGACTCAGTCTTTAGGAGCTATTTCCTTTCAGTTTGATTTAAAGTACCTTTTAGTGGCCTCGAAAGAAGCACGAGCGTCTGAAAGCAGGCATGCTTTGGGATACGCCTATGATCCTATGAAGACTTTCTGGGCGTGACCTTGATTGGTTCGAAAGGTGCGTGGGAAGGTATTTACCGGCTTCCCTTCCGGAATTGACTATTCATTTCAGTAGGATTGGAATAGTGGAAGAGGGTGGGGGGAAGAGAAGGATCTTTGCCATAGGCCATTTTTTTTAAATCAGAGGGCCCGTACCATGATTGAAATTCTCCGTCGTTTACCGACCGATGGTTTAATCAAGAGAGAGGGACCTTTGTCCCGGTTAAAAGGTTCAGTGATGTTTATTATTGCTATGATGAACGCTACGGATCGGTGGCCTTGGGAGCTCTTTAGTTAGGTAACACAAGGAAAAAGCCTTGTTTGTAGGTTCAATTCCTGCAGGGGCTAATCCAATTCAGTGTTTATCGTAAGAGATGAAACTTTTTTGCTTTCTCAAGCTGTTGGTCACTGATTCCCTAACTTGGTTTCGAAAAGCCAGCGCCCAAAGGTGCTCTATTGAGCCGGTCACCGTCTGGTAGAGTAGGAGCCAACAAAGGAAGTCATGGACTGATCGCTTGGAGCATTCAATTGCATGAGAAAGGTCGATATCAATTGCTTAACACCATGTAATCGATCAATGTGAGGAAGCAGGGACCAGACCCGCAATAGGCATCTTCCATTCATCTCGATTTGGCTTTTTCCGTCCTCCAACGAAATAGTCTCCTCGCCGAGGTGTTCTAAATGCGAGTTTACAAATGCCGCTCAGTCCTTCCTGCAGCAGTTAAGTGTGCTTTTATCAGTCAGTCCCGCTTGGTCGAGTCCAGTAAAGTCCCTCCACTTATTATCCGTAGGGATATAGGGCCAGCGGTTTACAACTAACTTAAGGAACTAAGACCTTCGCCTACTACTTTTCTAGCCGATCTCATCCCCTCTCCCGCATCATAGGTTGGTACAGAGGCGCATTCCCTTATGGCCCATTCGCTGGCAACTACTAGCTGACTCTTACATCCGACTCCGGGTCGAGCTGCTTCCCGCTTTACTCTCCCACCTGGTAGAGCTAGCCAAGTCCCCTTCCTCTTCCACAGCAACATCTCGTTCCATATATTCCTGGTCTCGTGAGCTTACTCTTCGAAATCTCAAGAAGAAGAGCGCTTTCCTTTATCTTGCTAGTCTATCATTCCATCCAGTGATCGAAAAAACCAAGGCAAAAAGAGCCTATTTTCAAGCCGGTGAAAGAGTATGAACCGACCCCTTCATCACTACGGATCAGATACAAGAGGGAAAGGGGGATCCATTATCTCACAGAACAAAGAGAGTCAGATCACCGAGTGAAAGCAGTCACTTCCGGAGTTCGCTCTGCAGATGAAGCAGGCGAAGGCAAGAATAACGACTAGGCTCAAGGCGCATCGGTTTGTTTACTTTAATAGCAGGCTGATTATCGTATCAAAGAGTTACGGAATTTCTAGAGATTCAGCCCCTAGAGACTAGCTAGCCTTCCTTGGCTTGGGTGGATTGCTTTGAATTTGAATAGAGATGCTTTCTCTGGTTCACTGAGGTAGTTCGACTAGCTGGAACGTAGCGAAGGTTCAGTTGCTCTTCCAGGGAAGGAAGCTGAATTTTGATTAGTCGTCCTATCGTAATAAAATTTATTTAATAAGTAGTAGATCCCGAGTGCCACCGATATAGCTCTTGGAGGGCTAGTAGAAGTTGTTCACTCGGTTCGAAGAACAGGACCGACTGTGATCTTCTCCGCTTTTGTCGACTCGGAACGAGCTTCAAATACCGTTCTTGTGAAAATGTTTTCCCCGCTTCGTACCTTTATGGTAGCATGGTCTTTTCTCAACCCCCTCTAGGAAAGAAGTTATGCCTAAAATCCCGACTTTCCTCGTTCAAGTTCAACCCCGGTAGCAGTAGCAAATGTCGGAGTGGTAGCTGTTGGTGCTCATGTCGACGGTTCACTCTCTTTGTGGTAGCGGTAGGTGGTAAGAAGACTAGCTTTGCTTCTTCCTCTCTAGGCGCTTGAACGTGGGCAATTGCTTTATTAAAGTAAGAGCTGGGCCTGGGCGGCAACGGAGATCTTGTAAGTTTCACTAATTAAGATAATTAACAATGAATCCCGGGCAATCACTAAATAAGAAGCTTTTCTTCCTAATGTCACATATCGAATGGTTAACTACCAGCTTCGGTAGCTAGGAACTTTCGCCGATGACAGAAGAAGTCGAGTTCCGCTGGGGATCCGATGTCCGTTTCGTACGAGCAGCTTGGGCCCGAACTTCAGGCCATGCTCTCACAATTACCGAACGAAACTCATTTTCCCGGGTATCAATA